TAATATGGAGTACAAAATATATTGTAAATATATCTCTACGGAAAAATAGATTTAATAGAAAATGATAATTTTATAATTTTAGATATTGAGATTTTTATAGATGATAATAATATATTTGTACCCTATTCTATAGGTTATTATGATGGTATAACTCATAATATATTCTATTTAACTGATTTTAAAGATAGTAATGATATGTTAGAAAGCTGTATTAAAACTATAATAGAATCATATAATAATTATATTATATATGCACATAATTTAAGTAATTTTGATTTTTATTTTATAATAAAATATTTAGTAAATTAAAGTGAAATTAAATTTAATACTTTCTATAAAGATAATAAGTTATATTCATTAAAATTATCTATGTATATTAAAAATAAAAATAAGATATATAATGTAATAATTAAGGATAGTTATTTGTTATTATCAGCTAGTTTAAGAAGATTAGGTAAAGATTTTAAACTTATAACTAGAAAAGTATATTTCCTTATATTTTTGTTAATAAAGATAATTTAAAAATAATTTAGAAGAATCTACAAATAATTTAGAAGTATACTAAAAATAATGATTAAAATACTATAAAAATATCTGAGAATGAAAGTTTTATATTTTATGAGGAAGAAGATAATGAAAATGAAGAGAATGAAGATGAAAATTATAGTAGTGAATATAATTATGTTACTATGAAATAAGATAGTTATAAAGTTATTAATATGAAATATAAAATATAATAGAATAAAATATAATATAAAAGAGGTAGAATTAGTTTAATTGGTAAAATAACGTCTTGTGGCGACGATGTACAGAGTTCAAATCTCTGATTTTACCCAGATTAATAAGAGTTAAGATTTCTAAAACTGGTTATTAGTATTAATTAAGTATATTAAATAATTTAATACTAATAATAGTCAAGGTTCGAGTGCTACACTAAGATATATCCGTATAGAATAAAAAGATTTATGGAAAGAGAAATGGAAAATTTTCATTTAAACAATAGTATTAAAAATAAAATAATATTTCTAAAAATAAATTATTTTTAATATGAACTCATATAATTATTATTAGAATATGAATTCTATTTCAAACACTTAAGTATGTTTAATTAAGTCTAAAATGAGAGAGATAAGATTCCTATATCTAGCTTATTAATTTTTAGATTAAATCAGAATATGTTTTATTTATATATATAAAAATATATAAAAAAAGAAACATTAATAAATTATTTTATAAGAATAATTTATTTTTACAGAATTGGTTTTACAGAAATCTAACTCAATTTAATCTTATTTTTTGTATAATAATTATTTTTAATATAATATACTAAAAGAAATATATTTTAATATTAATATTAATATTTATTAAATTAAGTAATTATTTATATTAATTATATTTTTATATTATTATATTATAAAAATAAAAATATAATTATACCTAAAAATAGCTGAAATAGTTCAATTGGTTAGAACATGCCATTCATGACGGTAAAACAAAGGTTCAAATCCTTTTTTCGGCTTATATTCTATTGAAAATTTTTATAATAGAAGTTACTAGATATTTGAAAATGTAATCATTAACTTTGAATATATTTACATTAACTAAAGTAGTTATTGTAAGCATTATTATAAAATAGTTGCTGTTAAAATAATTAATTTATGATATATATCAACACTTTTTGGGATATGGATTGGTGGTTCAGGTGTTATTATAGGTGTGTTTTTGGGGTGTGTGTAGTGGTGTAGGTAGTAGATAATGGGGATTATCTACATATGTTTATGTGTTTGTGTTTTAAACTTGGTGTGAATACATTAATTTGTTAGATATTATAACGTAAAAGAGTATATTAATTTTAAAGTTAATACAAGATTGACATTGTCATAACTTAATACTTTATACTAAAATATGTTTGAAATTCAAAATAATACCTTAGATTTAATAACTTTAATTCATTTTTATTTAAGTATAAATAATAATATTATTTATTATTTTTGTATTATTTCTGTTATTACTGCTATTCCTATTATTCTTTTTTCAAAAAAAAAATTAGCTGAACGAGTTGTAAACGGACTTATTTACGGTGGAGCTGCTGGGTCCGCATATTTTGGTGGGAGCCAAGTATATAAAGATTATATAAACTCTAAATCTTCTTCAAATAATAATAATGGGTCTTCATCAAGTAATAATGATAATAATAATAAAACTAATAACAATAAAACAGAAGGTAATAAAAAAGCTATATTTTTATTTAATAAACAAAACCAAAAATTAGATAAATATCTATATTCAGCAAATTTAATACCTTTTCTGAATTTCGATTGAAGTGCTGGACCTGATAATATGACTGCTTTCCAACAACTATTTTTTGGTTTGTTAGGTTTTGCTATAGTTCTGTTATGATGTTTCATTAACGTTATAGGTTATTTTATTGTGTTATATATTATAAATTATACTGATCTAGAAAATAAATTAGGTAAATATCACTTTATAATAAAATACTATAAAAAAATTACTTTTTTTAGTATTATAATAGAAATAATCTTTATATTTATTACATTAATAACTATTATAGGTCTTTGTATTTTTATAGTATATCAATAGGTTAATCTTTGAGTAAATAATAATTATTATTTGCGGGGGGGTAATCCCCTTTCTTACTTATTTCTATTTGTTTTAATAATGATGATATAAAGCACACACTTTTCTTAGATAGAAAATGTGATTAGGTTTAGCAAGATGGGGATTGTATATGGTATGGATAATTATGATATAAAAGACTAAATATTTAGGGTTAAGGAGTATGATTTGGTGGTGCATAGGTTATGTTGTGGAGGTTAGATAAGATATAAAAGATAATAAATAAGGGGATTAAATAAATATGTGTGTGTGTGTGTGTTATTAGTTATTAGATATTGTTATCGATTATTTTAAATCTTCTTAAAATTTTTATTAATTTTTTTATAACTTTATTTAACCATAGTTTATGATTTGAATTAGAATTAGATATGATATTAATGTTTGGTACAATGTAATTATTACCGACCAATTTTTTAAAATTATTTAAAGTTATAGTTATTTTACCAGATAATATTTCTATATTTAAACTGTTAAAATGTTTGTAAAATCTGGTTTCAAAAGTTCTAATTATTTGTTGACCTTTAGATATTTTACTTAATTCTTCTCATGTTAAATCATTTCGTGTAATTCCAGATATCACTGAATAAGTTTTATCATTTAACTGATAGCCATATTTTTTAATTCCTAAAAATAATGCTTTATCAATTACTCCACCTTTCAATTCATCTTTCATTAATCCAATATCATCACCTACTAATTTATTATCTAATGGTTTATCTACAAACATTGAGTCGGTATCTGTATAATAAATATTAATATTTGGGTCAGTTTTAAATTTTACCATTTCCATTCTTGCATAAGCTGTTACTGCACTAGCAATTGCAACATTAGATTTAACTGATCTATAAGGAGTTAAGAATGAAAATTCATCAGAAAAATTACGTAATTCATCTTTATCCAGATTTTCTTGAATATTTACTACTTCAATAGATTTATTTATAGGAAAATGAAATATTACTGGATAATTATAAAGGATATCTAATAAATTAATATTTTTAACTGCAACTATTTTAGTAACTTGTAATTTTCTACTAAAATAGCCATATAATTAATTTAATTGTATCTTAGCTATAAATCTTTTAGTATCTATACTTTATTATCTTTATAGAAATTATTTACATATTCATTAAAATTATATTCTTTACTAAAATTATATAATTTAATAATTTATACTTTGTAATCATATTTTTTTGTTAGTTTTAGTTCTTAAATAAAATATATCTAGTCAAGTTACTTCTAAAATTAAGTTAATTATAATAAATAAAACTTATTTTCTATAAATTAAGAAGTAGAATTATATTTATAATAGTAAAATTATACTATATTTTTATAAAAAAAATTCTTTATCTTGAAGCAAAAATAGAAACTATAACTATTAAAAGAATAATTAATAGATTTATTAATAATAAATTTTATAATAATTTACAAACCTTATATATAAAAAATAAATAGTTTACCATTATCAGTTAAAACTTTGTAATAAAAAGAAATTAGTTAGAAACAAATACTTACATAAAAATATCAACATTATAAGATTTTGAGGTTTTAAGAGAGTAATTAATTTACAAAGATTTTATATTTTAATTTTATTACTAATATAATTATAATAGTATAAATATTTTTTATTAGAAGATTTTTTATTTCTTAATATTAGTTAACTATATAAGAATAGAATATTTTTTATTAATAGATATATATTTTATTATTAATAGTTAATTTTATAATTTATATTAATATTTTATATATTTATTTTTATATTGAAAAGTATTGTTATACTAATTAGAGAGATATTATATATATAATTTTTATTATATATTATATATTATATATTATTTATATTTAATATTTATATTATATTTTATACTAAGAGAGACAGAGCTCTTAGGTTATTAAGGTTATAATATTAGGATATATAAAGATATATTAATATTATTCTTATATAAGTATAAGTGAATAAATATGTTATATATTAGTATTTATAAAAATATATTAATATTATAATATAAGTATAAGTGAATAAATATAAAAATATATAATATTAGTATAATTAAAAATATATTAATTTATAATATTAATATTATTAAATTAATAATAAATATATTAAAATTATTAATAAGTAATTAATAATTATTAGTGTAATTTCATTTACTTACTATTATTTTAATAAATTTATATTATTAAAATAAATAATTTTATATTATTAAAAAATAATAATTTTATTTGTATAAAAAAATAGAAATAATAAATTAAAAATAATTATTAACTAATACAGAGAATATTATAATTAAGTAATTATTTAACTTATTTAAAACTATATTAATATATAATAATGAAAATATAAAATAAAAAATCAATATATAAAAAATATAATATATTTATGTTTATTTATACTCTCATTAAAATTAAAAATATTAAATACTTTTATACTAAATAATCTTATTATTTTAATATCATATAGTTTTATTAAAATAAAACTATTAAAATAAATATTCTTTATTGAATAAAGTATATATTTTATAATGATTATTAAATATTTAAATATAAAATTATGTATATACTAAGTTTAATAATTTATATTATTTCTAATATTAAACTATTAATAATAAAATATTTTATTATATAAATAATAAATATGAATTTTTATCTGTTAACTAAATTATTAGTTTAATTAATAAAATTATATTTTTTAAAAGGAATATAATATATAAATATTACAATAAAATATGAATATATATTATAAAGATTTTAATTATTTAAAAATTAAAATAATTAGAATAATTGCTAAAGGCCTCTTAGTATATCTATTTACGAATAAGATACGTAAAGTGATCATAATTATAAAAAGTGATAAGATATTAAACTCTAATTTATTTAATTTATTATTAAATAGATAATAAATTAGATATTTTATTATAGCTAAGAATAACTATATATTATAAAAAACATGTATAAAAATATAACTATTTTTAATACTATCTTTAATGATACAGCTCAACCATGGCAAATTGGGTTTCAAGATAGTGCTGCACCTGGATTTACAGGAATTGTAGAATTACATAATACTTTATTTTTTTATTTAATTGTAATTTGTATAGGTGTATTTTGAGTATTAGGTTCTGTAATGTACTATTATAATTCTAAAAATTCACCAATTGCTCATAAATATTTAAATCATGGTACTTTAATTGAATTAATTTGAACTATTACTCCTGCTTTAGTTTTAATTGCTATTGCTTTTCCTAGTTTTAGATTATTATATTTATTAGATGAAGTAATATCACCTACAATAACTATTAAAGTAGTAGGACATCAATGATATTGAAGTTATGAATATTCTGATTATGTTACTGAAAGTGGAGATTCTATAGAATTTGATTCTTATATGATACCAGATTCAGATTTAGAATTAGGACAATTTAGATTATTAGATGTAGATAATAAAGTAATTATACCTGTAGATTGCCATGTTAGATTAATTATTACTAGTTCTGATGTAATTCATTCTTTTGCTGTACCTTCTTTAGGTTTAAAAGTAGATGCAGTACCTGGTAGATTAAATCAATCCTCTATATTAGCTGAAAGAACAGGAACATTTTATGGTCAATGTTCTGAAATATGTGGAGTATGACATGGATTTATGCCTATTGTAGTTGAAGCTGTTTCTGTACAAGATTATTTAGCTTGAGTAGATGCTTCTTAATTTAAAATTAACTATATTTTTAATATAAATAAAAATTAAATTTAGAATAATTATCTAAAATTAATTAAAATAATATATCAATATTATAATAAATTATATTTATAAATGATGGTAAATTAAGTATGTAAATTTATACTAAATTAGTATACTTATTATAATATTTAATCCCCATTATATTTATAAATTAATTTTTAAAAAGTAATGTTTATATTATCTTAGTTTTTAATTTTTAATTTTTAAAATAATATTTTTTTATATTTAATATGTTTATAATTAAATAATAATATAATTAGTATTTAAATGAAATAAATAAAAAAATTAGAATAGAATATAATATAATTATTAATTAATAGATATAATATAATTATTTTCTTAATAAAAATATTAAATAATATTATATTAAATAATACAATATAATATTATATAATATATATTAAATATTATATGAGATAATAAAATATAATATAATAAAATATAATAAAATATAATAGTATATAATTAAAATTAGTTTATATTAATAATTAATAAAAAAATTAAATAATTAATTATAAATTATTTTTAATTCTTTATTTTAATTAAAATAATAAATAAAAAGTATTTAAATTATAACAGGCAAATAAATATATAATTATATATTAACTAATTATAATTAGTAATAATTAAAATTATTATTTTAAAATTAAATTTTTATTATATAAAAATATACAAAATTTATTATTTAATAAAATAAAAAAATAATAAAATAAAATCAAAACTAATAGATCAAAGTGTATAAATATTAATATATAGATATTTAGAATTTTAATTTTACTATTTAATTTTAGAATGAATTTTATATTCATTGGAACATATTTATAATTTTAATTTTTATATTTTATATCTACATCTATTCTATTTAAAATTTAAAATTTATTTGATTAATTATTTAATTTGTATTATTTTTAATATTTATTTTATGTGAAAAAAATAAAATATTTATTATTAATATTATTATAACAAGAGCGAGGTGGCTCGAACACCTACCAATGATTTTGAAGATCACTATACTAACCTTTATACTACACTCTTACTTTTAATTATTTATTTCTTTATATATTTATATTTGTATATTTATATATTTTTTTTTTAATTATAATAAATAAGTTTACAAATATAGTTGGTGGGGATTAAATTAAATTTAGAATATAAAATAAATTTAAATAAATTATAAGTATTAAATAATAAGTATTAAATACTAAATAATAAGTAATAATTAATTAATAAATTATAAATTAAAATAAATAAATTATAAGTATTAATTAATAATTAAAATTTAATATATAATAATTAATAAGAAATAAAGATTATATATTAAAAAGTAAACTAGTTACAGATAAATGTAAAGATTCTAAAATAACATTAGGGAATATACCTAATAATACAGTAGGTAATAATAAAGAAATTAATAAAATAAATTCTCTTCTAGAAATATCTTTAACTGGTTTTAAATGAGGAGAATAAACACCATAAGATAATCTATTATATAAATAAATAGAATAACAAGCAGATAAAACAATACTTGTAGCACCAAAAGCAGCTATAATAGGACTTCTTTCTCATATACCAATTAAAGATAATTGTTCCCCTAAGAAATTAAGAGTTAAAGGTAAACCAGTATTAGCTAAAGTAAAAATAAAGAATAAAATAGTAAATACTGGCATATAAGTAGCTAATCCTCTAATATAATTAATAACTCTTGTACCTGTTCTTTCATATATTATTCCACCTACACAAATAAATAGAGCAGGAGAAACAAAACCATGAGCTAAAGCTAATAAAATAGCTCCTTCTATTCCTTGTATAGAATTAGAAAATATACCTAATAATACTATACTCATATGAGCTATACTTGAATAAGCTATTAATGCTTTAGTATCTTGTTGTATTATTGTAGCTAAAGAAGCATAAATTAAAGTTACTATAGCTATAGTTTGAATTAAAGGAGAAAAATAATTAGAAGCATCAGGTAAAAAATTAATTAAAACTCTAAGATAACCATAAGTAGCAAATTTAAGTACAGTAGCAGCTAATAAAATAGAACCTGCTAAAGGACTATCAGCATGTGCTCTATAAAGTCATCCAGTGAAAGGTCATAAAGGTGTTTTTACTGCTAAAGCTAAGAAAAATGCTAATCATAATATTTTTTGACTATCTAAACTTATTTCATGTAAAGATATTAATTGAAAATCTGTAGAACCTACATAATTATATATTTGAAGTATTGCTAATAACATAAATAAAGATCCAGCTAAAGTATATAAAAAGAATAATAATGCTGATCTTATTCTAGCTTCTCCACTACCATATATAATTATTACTATAAAAAATAAAGGTAATATACTTTCAAAAAATACATAAAATAAAAATAAATCTAATACTACAAATAATCCTATTTGTAAACTTTCTAATATTAAAAATGAAATTAAAAAATATTTTAAATTATTAGTAATATTACTATAATTTGATAATAATGCTATAGGTGTTACAAATGTTGTTAATATTACAAAATATAATGATATACCATCTATACCTAAATTAAAATGACAGAAAGTTAATTGATCAAATTCATATACAAATTGATATTGACTTATATTAGAATCAAATTCTACTCATAAATATAAAGAACATACAAAAGTTATTAATGATGTAGATAAAGCTATTCTTTTCATTCTATTCTTATTTTCAATTGAATTTTCTGGTATTGTAGCTAAATATAAGGAACCTAATATAGGTAATAATAATAATGTTACTATCATAGGGTATTTGTGTTTTATTTTGTGGTAAGCTAATTTTTTTATTTTTATATTTTTATTATTTAAAAATAATAAACTTTTTATTTAAATTTCTTTCTAATATTAAAAAATTTAATTAAAAAGTAAAATTGGAACAGGGAATTATATACTTATAAATTATTCATTTACAAAATATATTTTTAATTTTTATTTTTATATTATTAATTATATTATTTTAATAATATTTATTAGAATAAAAATTATTACGGGCACTGTGAGATTTGAACTCACGACTTTTTTTGAAGTACTTATTTTCAAAATAAGCGCCATAAACCAGACTCGACCAAGTACCCTTTTTTATTTATTATAAGACCGAAGGGAATTGAACCCTTATAAGATCCATTATGAGCGAATTGCATTAACCAATTATGCTACAGTCTTTATTTTAATAATTTTTTATTATTTTTCTATATAAATAATATATCTATATAGACAAGAGCGAGGTGATTCGAACACCTACCAATGATTTTGGAGATCGCCATACTATCCAATTAATACTACGCTCTTATGTATTAGTATTAATTATTCTTTTAATAATAAAAGATTTTTAGTATTTTTATATACTAAAAATTAGGAGGGGATTAAAATGAGTATAAAGTTTTAAAATAGTTATCTTTTTTATTTTAATAAAAAAATATATTTTAATTATTCATATTCATATAAATAAGAATTAATTACACTTATTTTTATTTTTTATATAATTTTAATTAGTAAATAATTATATTTAATTTTATTTTATATTAGAATATTTATTAAATTATTATATATTTAATGAATTAATATAAAAATCATTAATTAAAAAAGGTATAAGATTAAAACACCAAATTTAATTAATAAATGATGAAGTAAAATATTTTAATAGTAATATTATATGATTAAATTATATATTTTACAATTATAAAAATATAAATTATAGTTTTATTCTATAAATTATACTTAGATATAAATTATTTTTTATTTATAGTAATATTCTATAATTTATAATTAGATATAAATTATTTAATTTTTATTACTTAATTTAGTTATATACATTCTTATTACTTGTTGGAAAGTAAATAAAGGTAAAATATATTTAGAAAATACATAAATTAAAGCTAATAAAGTTAAAAATGAAAATGATAATTGGTTTATAAAGTAAAAAGGTATTAATTGTGGCATTGTTTAATAAAATTGTTGAACGGTTCTAATCATAGATTATTAAAGAACTATCTCTACTATTGCTAGTCTTTGTATTTATTTAAGGAGATATTTACAAATTATATTGAAAGTTATTAAATTTATATTTATATTTAAATTTATATTTATATTTAAATTTAGAATATTATATAAAAAGGTATAAAATAATGTAACTATTACTATTATTATTAATATAAAAATAAAAAGATATAATATTAAATATAGATAAAGTAAAATATTATCTATTTCTATAAAAATAATAATATAAAAATAGAAAAATCTTAGTAGTGGGGATATTAATTACTAATTTAAAGAAATTGAATAAAAAAAAAATTTTTAGTGAATGTAATAATTAATCAATAATTAGATGTCCTGTATTAACTGTAATACTAAATGCACCTCTTCTATTTTTAGAAGTAAATCTAGAAGTAGAAACAAATGTAGCTTTAGTTCTAGCTAAAGTACCTCTTTGAATTGTTTTAGATTTTACTTTTACACTAAGATTTTTAGATAAAATTCTACCTGCTAATTTTAATCTAATACCAGATAAGAAAGCAGGTACAATAGCAGTATTTATTTTTTTAGTTAATTTACTTGGATTTTTAATTTTAGCTACACTAAATAATCTTTTTCTAATAATTCTAAATTTAGAAACATTAATAATTAAACCAAGAAGATTAGCTAAAATATTACTATCATAATGAGGATAATAAATTCTAGTTATTTCTAATTCCACAGATTTTTTAAAAATATGACTTAAAAAAAGAGATAATTTTTTTAATTTAGCTTCATTTAAAATTAAAAATTTAGAATGTAAATTAGAAACTTTAAATCTTTTTTTTAAAGGATGCCAATAATAGAATAATTGTATTTTCATATTATTAGGATTAATATAATATACTGGTTTACTTATTAAACTAGACATAGAATAAAAAGAAGATTCTATTATAGAATATATATTTTTTATTATTTTATTATTATTTTTATTAAAATGATAAAATATATTACTATAACTAGCTAATTCTAAATTAAAAGGTGAAATAGTTCTAATATATCTATTTTTACTAATTTTAGGTTTATTATTGCTATTAGTATCAGTATCATTAAGTACATTTACTTCTGAAGTATTAATAATAGAATTATCAGTTATTGGTAAAGAAGTTTTCATATTTAATAATATTTCTTTTTTATTATTTAAATTATTATTTTTTATACTAATTTCTCTTACATTTTCTTTAGTAAATGCTATCATTTCTGTTATTTTTCTACTTACATGTTTTCTTGTTATAACTTTTTTTGTTTCTAATTGAGAATATAAGTCTAATAGAGATTCTAAGGAGATATCTTTCGTATCTTTATGTTCTATTTTATATAATAATATATCTTTTATATGTTGATTTAATTTTATAATATTATTTGTGGGCATATTCATAATGAGTAAAATTATTTTTAGGGTTTAATTGTGACAAATTCTAAATTAAATCTTTAATTAGTTTAATTTAGTGATTTATTCAAGGTATATTTTATTATAAATATTATAATTATTATAAATAATATAAATATATACCTATATAATAAATAATTTTTATTTAAAGAATAAATCAAATCAGATAGATTATTTTTTAATTAATTATTTTAATTTAATTTTTCTATTTAATAACTAATTTAATTAGTTATTAGAATAATTAATTATTATTAAATTGTATATTAATAATTATAAATTAATTTAATTTATAATTAAAACAATTTAATTAACTTATATTTTAATTTTTATAATTTAAATAATAATAAAGAATAAGAATAATTAATTTATTAATAATTAATATTTATATAACCTTCTTCTTTTAAAATAGCATATTTTTTATTATATAAAATATTAATTTATATTCTAAATAATATTTAATTGTTATTACATTTAACAGTTAAGAATTAATAATTATTTTAATTACAATTTAAATCTTTAATTATAATTAAAACTTTTCATTATTTAAATTGTAAATTTTAATCAGAATATAAATTTATATAAAATTAGTTAAATTATTTAAATAAAATTATAATGATATTTAATTATTAATAATTTTTAAATTAAAGATAGTATTCAATATAAAAATAAATAATAATCTATTAGTAATACTATTTTCTAATATAAATAAAATTTCTATTACTTATTATATTATTATAATATTATGAGAAATATATTCAATAAATTTATTTTTCTATTTTAGAATATACTTATTAAATTTAATTTACAATAATTCATAAAATTATTAATATCCTACTAATTATTTTTAAATTTAGATATATAAATCGATAAGGAATAAAGAACAAAACTTTTATCATCTTCAATTCCAAATTTAATATAAAATTTTTTACATCCTTCATAAATAAAATAAATGGATTTTTATCTCTTAATTAAAATTTTATGATTATTACTGGTATAAATAAAACAAAAAATATAATAATAAATAAATATTAATATTACAATAATTAAAATTTAAATTAAAATTAAAAATAATAATTTTTGTAAGAATCTAATGAAAGAATTTTCAGAATATCTAAATTTATTTATAACATAAGAAATTAATAATTAAATGATTATAAAATATTATATGAAACAATATAAACCTATATTTTATACTATATTTGAATTACTATACTTAATTAAATTTACAAGAATTAATATAAGATATTTTATTTTTAATTTCATTGTTTAATTAAAAAAGAACTAAAAATATATTAACTGAGAGATAAGAGTTTTAATTATTAATATAATTTAATTATATTTTTGTATAAATTTTTAATTGTTTAATTTTTATATTATCTGTTCTTAATTATTCTCTATTTTATTAGATAATATGTAATTGAAAAATTTATTTTCTGAATTATAAAAAGAATTCTTATCTTTTTTGAGGGGATTAATTAATAAATTTAATTATTTTAATCATTTAATTAAAATATATATTAAATATAATTTATATTTTAATTTTTGTTTTAATTGGTAAAATAAAAAAATATATTTTAAGAATTAATTGTCTTATTAAAAAATATTAAAAATTAAAAATTAAAATCTAATATTTTTTAAGATTGAACAGGTAACATTTTAAAGGCATGGAATGGGATAGGACTTTTTAATGTTCATTCTAAAGTATTACCATTATCTTTTTCATTTTCAAATTCTTCAGTAGAAGTAAAGAATGAAGGAATTGATCAAGGATTATTTTCAACTTTATTTCCATTAGCAAAGATATCATAAATGATATAAATGAATAAAGCAGTAGCCATAATAGAAACAAATGAACCGAAACTAGATACAAAATTTCATCCACTGAAAGCATCAGGATAATCAGGTATTCTTCTTGGCATACCAGATAATCCTGCGAAATGTTGAGGGAAGAATGTTAAATTTACACCTATGAATAAGGTATAAAAATGTATTTTTCCTAATAATTCATTATAATTTTTACCTATAATTTTTGGTGCTCAGAAATAAAATCCAGCAAAAATAGCAAAAATAGCACCCATTGATAATACATAATGGAAATGAGCTACTACATAATAAGTATCATGTAAAGCTAAATCTAATGAAGCATTAGCTAAAACTACTCCAGTTACTCCACCTATTGTGAATAAAGCTAAGAAACCTAAAGTAAATATTAATGGTGTAGTAAATCTTAAACTTCCTCCATATAAAGTAGCTAATCAACTAAATATTTTTATTCCTGTAGGTACAGCAATAACCATTGTAGCTGCAGTAAAGTAAGCTCTTGTATCTACATCTAAACCTACACTAAACATATGATGACTTCATACTAAAAATCCTAATATTCCAATAGAGAACATAGCATATACCATCCCTAAATAACCGAAAATTGGTTTACCTGAAAATGTTGATATTACTTGACTAACTATACCAAATCCTGGTATAATTAAAATATAAACTTCTGGATGACCAAAAAATCAGAAAAGATGTTGGAATAAGATAGGATCACCCCCACCAGCTGGATCATAAAAACTAGTATTAAAATTTCTATCTGTTAATAACATTGTTATTCCACCGGCTAATACAGGTAAAGCTAATAATAATAATATAGCTGTTACAAATATACTTCATACAAATAAAGATAATTTATGTAAATTCATTCCATTTGTTCTCATATTTAATACTGTTGCTAAAAAATTTATAGCCCCTAATAAAGAAGAAATCCCTGTTAAATGTAAACTAAATATAGCTAAATCTACAGATCCTCCGGAATGAGATTGAACTCCAGATAAAGGTGGATAAATTGTTCAACCAGTACCTGCTCCATTTTCTACTAATGCACTTAATAATAATAAAATTAATGAAGGAGGTAATAATCAAAATGAAATATTATTTAATCTAGGAAAAGCCATATCTGGTGCTCCAATATGAAGAGGTAATAAATAATTACCAAAACCTCCCATTAAAGCAGGCATTACTACAAAAAATAACATTAATAATCCATGAGCAGTTATTAATACATTAAATAATTGATGATCACCTTGTAAAAATTGTACTCCTGGAGCTGATAATTCTAATCTAATTAAAACTGAAAAAGCTGTGGCTATCATACCTGAAAAAATAGCAAAAACTAAATAAAGCGTACCAATTTCTTTAGCATTTGTAGAATATAATCGCCAATCCATAAAGTAATAACTAATCTCTTTTTATATAATTTGATTCTAATTTAAAGTAACTGAACAATACTTAAGATAATTTCTTTTATCTGTTTAAAAAGCCTTAAAAAAGTTTACTTTTAAATTTAGATATGAAATTTTTATTATTGAATAAAAAATTATATTTTTTTTAGTAATAAATAATCTTTAATTATATTCATATTTAAATATATATAACTCATATATTTTAAATAATAAGGGGGATTAATAATTAATATCTAATTATATATTAATCATTATATTTTTTATAATTTAAGAAGATAATTTAAATTTTATTTATTTAAATTTTAATTTTATTATAATTATTAAAATAAGTATCAATATAAATATAATTAAAAAAATATAAATATTAATATTAATATTAATATCAATTTAAATATTAATATTAATTTAAATATTAAATTAGGAAAATGTAATAGGGTGAGTCGCTATAAACAGTATACCCGTAGATAATATATACATAAAATGTATTAAAATAGGAGCTAATAAAAATAATTCTACACCTATAAACATCTTATTCATATTAATATATCATTTAATATATTTATTAGTAAAATAATTCATAATTCTATCACTATATATAAATATTAATATATTTATTATAAACAATGTTAGTAATACAATTAATACAACAGATAATATATATAACATTATACTTATCCCATATATTTGATTAGCTAATAACTCATTAGAATAACTAACTTGTACAGGTTCTAAAAAAAGTTTTAGATAATCTATTAAACTATTCAATAAATTATTTGATATATCATTTAATTCATTACTACCTGAAATAAAATTATTACTCATATTACTATCACCTAGATTTTGAGAAGATGTGGTAGATGCTGCTTGACTCGCTGCTTGTGAAATTTGAAGCTGATCCTGAGCAACCTGAATCTGAGTAATAGCTTGATCAACATCACTCCCTTGATTAACAGATACTGTAGCATTAGAACCATTTAGATTAAAGCCTCAAGCATTTAAATGATTTTTAATATAAGATATATCATTAATAAAAAAATAAATAACTAAAGTAAGAAGTATTACGCCTATTAAACCAATTAAGCTTAATCCTAACCATTTAATATTTTTGTAATTATTTTTTATTCCCATAATATATTTTTTTTTGTTTGTATAATTTGATTCTAATTTAAAGTAACTTAACAATACTAAAGATAACTTCTTTTATGTTTTTAAAAAGTTTTAAAAAAAGTTTACTATTAAATTTAGATATGAAATTTTTATTATTACTATTTCTTTATTCTCTGTATTATTAGATCCTTCAAATTATATTATTTTATTTACATAATATTCTATTTTATTAGAATTAACTATATTATTTTTATTAATAATAAAAAATAATTTTATCTTATTTATATAATAATAGTTATGGGGATTATAAATTAAAATTAATTTAAATATAAAGTAAATAAGAAATTAAATTTTAAAATAAAATTATAAATATTAAATATTTAATAACTCAAAAAAAAAACTATTTTTTTAACTATTTCCATTTAAGATGATAAATAAGCATAGTTTAATTACTAAAAATATTAATAGTAACATAGATAAACATCATATTAAGATATATTGTCTATATGAATATCAAATCAAAATGTATCTGTTAATAAAAAAATTCTAGTACTCTACCAATTTTACTATTATTAGGATCTAATCATCTAGGTAGATAATTAAATATATTATTGTTTTTTAAAAATATGGCTATAAATACATTTATTATTGTAATTAAAAAAAACATAGCACAATTTATTAGAGTAGAAACATCAAATAATAAATTTAAAGGATAAGAATCTAAACCATTAACATTCTCTTTAAGTAATTCTAAAAAATTAGAGATATTTGAAGAGTCCGGTAAAAAATTACTTTTATCCATATTATTATTTTTAGAGACATCGTCTATTTTTTCTGCTAATTTACTCCCTACACTCATGTCGACTTTCGTAGCATTTGCCAATGTTAGTGTGCTAGTTCCAGCTACTGCTACCTTAGCTTAAGGGTTTTGGATATTTTTATCTAATTCCATACCAGCTTTCACACCAGCTACGAATCCGATCCTATCTGCAATTCCACCTAGATTAACATTTACTTTAGGATTATGGACATGTAAAGATGGATTAGAAACAACTGAATTTGAATTATCCTCATTTTTATTATTGGTCTCAAGTGAATTATTAGTATTTAAATTTGCACTGTTACTACTAGAAAATGTCTCTACTACACTAGTAACATTCTCAGAGGAGCCAATACCTTCACTTGAAAACTTATTAAACAACTCAAATAATGTTACATAAGAATTTATATCTATAAAATACCCATATATTAAATTAAAAATAATAATTAAAACATTAATTAAAATAATTAATTTTATTAAAAAAAAAATATAGATATAATTTTATTATCGATAATATTTGTAAATCTAAAAATATATTTATTTCTTTTATTATTATTATATTTGAAAATAAAACTTATTATTTTATTAAAAAATAATTTTATTTCTTTATTAAATAATCCAATAATAAAGAAGAATAAAAATAACCATAATTTCATTTTATTAATATTAAATTTTTTTGTTTCTTAATTTTGGATTCAATTACTGAATCACTATGACTTATTATTTTTAATTATGTCTTATTATATCTATTAAAGTGTATGTTTTTTTTCTTAAAATTAGAAAATCTCTTTTATAGAGAGAATATTTTTATTTTTAATTTAACTATTTTTGTTATAAAATTAGTTATTTATGTTTTTTAATTTACTAACTATAAATAAAATATTTTGTTGTGTAAAGTAAATCATTTTTTAGTATACACAGATAATAATTTTATATTTTCTATATTAAAATAGTTATGGGGATTAAATATAATTTTAAATCTCTAGTTCATCATTTTTAATTACTTTATACATGTGGATAATTCTATGATAAGTGATATAAATTAAATAGATACTAAATATTAAACTAATAATAAGACAAATTCATAAAACAGTTAAATATAAATACCCAGTACCTAATAATTCTATTATTTAGTTAGGATTAATAAAACACTAACACCACCAGAAAATCTTAAAATTCTAATAAATACACGATTATGTAATTTTAATATAGGTTCTGGTAAAGTAGGTGTACTGATACCTTTTTTTAAACTAATGAATAATTGTTGAAAGATATTTATTTTCATTTGATTTTTTTGTTATTTTTTTTAATTTGATTCTAGTATAAAGTAACTGAACAATACATAATATTAATTTATTTTTTTAATTTAATTTCTTATTTATTTTATATTGTTATTAATTTTAAATTATAATCCTCATAACTATTATTATATAAATAAAATAAAATTATTTTTATTTACAATATTTATATTTTTATATTTAATCTAATATACTTTTATATTTAATTAATAGTAGTAACATTAATTACACTAATATTATTAAGTAATACACGGATTTTAAATTATATCCTATTTTTATTAAATTAAATAAAATTATATTTCTAAAATTTAAATTACTTAGTAATAAGTTAAATACCACAAAAAAAAATAATATTTAATATATTTTATATAATTATAATTAAACATATAAAAATATCTTATAAAACAAAAAAAATTAAAATAATTATTAGAATTGAAATTTACCTTAAAAAAGTATTATATATTCTTATATCTCTATTATTATAAATATATTATTATATAATAATATATTTTAAATAAGATATATTATAATAAAAGTGTATATTTTTTCATTTATCTAATGAAATCTGAACTATTCATAAATTCTAATTTTGTATATTTAAATATTTCATTATTATTAATATATTTTTACTTAATATTTAAATTTTAATTTTTTTATTATTATTTTAATAGTTTATTCTGAGTAATAATTTTATTTAATGAAATTAAATTTGATTATTTAAATTAATTATTTAATTGAATAATTAAAAATCTGTACAATATAATAAAAATAAAAATGAAAATATTATCTCTATAAAAGAATAAATTTTTTAAAAAATAAAATATTTTTTTATTCTATAAAAGAATAAATATTTTAAGAAATAAAATTTTTATATAATAAAAGAATACGATATATACTATATCGTAAAGTTTTAAATATTAATTTAATTTTGTTTATTTAAAATAAACTATAAACAAAATTAAATTTAATACAGTATTATTTATTTATAAATATATAATATATATTAGTTATAACTAATTTATAATATTTCATTTATAAATATCTAATACATATATTAATAAATGTTCCCAAAGGAGAATACAATTATGCTCAAATCTATTATGAATCTATCTTTAATTTTATTTTATTTAATATTAAAAATAATTTTTTTATGTTATATATTAAACCGAATAATATTAATAAATATATATTATATTATATATAATAAATTTATCTCTGGTTTATATTTTATATTAATTTCTTCATATTTTAGAATATATTTTAGTTTTTTAATTAGTAATGGTTTTATTTGATCGGTTATGCCTCAGGTACATATTGATATTGAAGCTTCGAATTTTATTATTACTGGAACTTTTTTAGAATCTGTGTATCAAAATTTAGGAGCAGAAGGAGCTGTTGTAGCCAGTACAATGATTTCGAATTACCTTTTAATCGAAAATGGTATAGCTAATAATGCTCCTCATATAATTTCTGGTCATTTTAATTACTTACATGCAGAAGGGGACTTTTATTTTTTATTAAAAAGTATTTCACCTACAACAGGTAATTCAGTAGGCTCATTCAAATTAGTCCTTAATAATTTAAATTGAGTAAATATGATTAATAATAATATTCAAGATACCTTTCAAGCCCATTTTGGTGTATTAAATCATCTAAACTGAAATCAACCAGATAGTATACTTCAATATAACAATGATCCTTATTATAATAATCATATTTTCCATAGAATGCATATTTCCAATGTGCAACGGGAAAGCATACTAAATCAATTAGATCTAGTAAACCCTAATTGAAGAAATGAATTTAATTAACAATAACTTAAAAAAAAAAAGATATAATTTTATATTAGTAGCTAAACATAAATAAAGTAAAAAATTAAAAGGAACTTTTGCTATATATACTATATAGTAATAGCAATTATATTAATATTTTAATTTTGTTTATTTAAAATAAACTATAAACAAAATTAAAATTAATACAGTACTAACATTATTTAAGAAAAATAATAAAAATGATTTATAATTTATTTATATTAAATTATCATTTATTTATAAAAAATTATATTAAATTATAATTATATTATATAAAATTATATTAAAATATTATTTACTTGTAATATATATAATATATCGTAAATAAGAATTATTTTATTAAATTATTTTATATATAAATATATAATATAAATTAGTTATAACTAATTTATAATATTTCATATATAAATATCTAGTACATATATTAATAAATGTTCCCTAAGGAGAATACAATTATGTTTAAATCTATTATGAATCTATCTTTAATTTTATTTTTAATAGGGATATTAGGTTTTATTTTAAACCGAAAAAATATAATATTAATGATAATAGCCATAGAAATCATGTTATTATCTGTAACTTTATTAGTATTACTATCAAGTTATAGTTATGATGATGGAATTGGTCAATTATTTAGTATTTTTATAATATCTTTAGCAGGAGCAGAATCAGTAATAGGTTTAAGTATACTTGTAGCATTTTATAGATTAAAAGGAAATATATCATTAAGAACATAATGTATTTAACAATATTAATATTACCTTTATTAGGTTCAATAGTATCCGGATTTCTGGGTAGAAAAATAGGAGTGAGTGGATCTCATATAATAACTTGTAGTTGTTTAATCTTATCTTCAATATTAGCAACAATAGCATTTTATGAAGTAGGAATTTGTGGTTCACCAGTAACAATAAATTTAGTGAATTGATTAGATTCAGAATATTTTAATATATCTTGAGAATTTTTATTTGATCAATTAACTGTAACTATGTTTATACCTGTATTATATATTTCATCTTTAATTCATATCTTTTCAACAGATTATATGTCAGAAGATCCTCATAATCAAAGATTTTTCTCTTATTTATCTTTATTTACTTTTTTTATGTTATTATTAGTATCAGGTGCTAATTATTTTGTAATGTTTGTAGGTTGAGAAGGAATAGGTATAGTTTCTTATTTATTAATTAATTTCTGATTTACTAGAATACAAGCAAATAAATCAGCTATTTTAGCTTTAACTATGAATAGAGTAGGAGATATGGGATTAAGTATAGGTTTTTTTGCTTTATTTTCATTATTTGGTTCTTTAGATTATTCTATAATATTTAGTATAGCACCATTTATGAATGAAACAGGTATAACAATTATAAGTTTATTATTATTAAGTGGAGCTATGGCTAAATCAGCACAAATACCTTTACATTCTTGATTACCAGGTTCAATGGAAGGACCAACACCAGTATCTGCTTTAATTCATGCAGCAACACTAGTAACAGCAGGATTATATTTATTAATAAGATCTTCACCTTTATTAGAATTTAGTTCTACTGCATTATTAGTAATAACTTTAGTAGGAGCTACAACAGCTTTTTTTGCAGCTACTTGTGGTTTAGTACAAAATGATTTAAAAAGAATAATAGCTTTTAGTACTATAAGTCAATTAGGATATATGGTAATGGCAGTAGGTTTAAGTCAATATAATGTAGCTTTAATGCATGTAGTAAATCATGCTTTCTTTAAAGCTTTATTATTTTTAGGAGCAGGAGCTGTAATACATAGTTTTGCTGATCAACAAGATGTAAGAAAATTAGGTGGTTTAATAAAATTTTTACCATTTACTTATACAGCTATGTTAGTAGGATCTTTATCATTATTAGCTACACCTTGATTAACTGGATTTTATAGTAAAGATTTAATAATAGAATTAGCTTATGGTCAATATAGTTTCAGTGGTACATATGCATATATTTTAGGAAGTATAACAGCTGGTTTAACTGCTTTTTATTCCTTTAGATTAATATCTTTAGTTTTCTTAACTGTACCTAATGGTTCTAAATATTCTTATTTAAATTCTCATGAAGCTAATTTAGCAGTTATAATACCTTTATTTTTATTAGCTTTATTTAGTATATTCTTTGGATTTATCTTTTCAGATTTATTTGTAGGTATAGGTACTGATTTCTTTGGTAATGCAATATTTATTAAACCAAATAATATTTCTATTATAGAAGCTGAATTTAGTTTACCTATTTTAATTAAATTATTACCTGCTTTATTATCTTTAGCTGGTGCTAGTTTAGCTATTTATCTATATCATTTTTCTCCTATTTTTATTAATGAATTAACTGATATTAATTTAGGTAGAAAAATTTATACTTTCTTAAATGGAAAATATTTCTTTGATATTATTTATAATAATTTTATTATAGCTAAAGGTTTACAATTAGGTTATATAATTTCTAAAGTTTTAGATAGAGGTATTGTTGAAAAAGTAGGTCCTTATGGATTAGCTAATACTTTAAATGATACAAGTAAAAATATTAGTTCATTAGATACAGGTATAATTACAACTTATGCTTTATATTTTACTGTTTCTTTATTATCTTTATTATTTATAGTATTTGCACCTATATTATTAGATACAAGCTATTTAAATGAAATAAAATTACTTATTATAAATTTAGCTAGTCTAATTATAGTATTATACCCTTCTAATAAAAATAATTAATATCAATTATTAATATTTTTATTTTTCAATATTTTATTTATTATTCATTTATAATTAAATAAATAGTAATAAATAAAATATTTTACTTTTTTATTTAAAATTTTTTTATAATTATTATTTTATATTTTTATTTTATATTTTTATGTAAATATAATATATATAAAATCTGATCCCCATTATTATTTATATAATTATATAATTGAATATATAACTTTAATTTTATATGAATATATAATATTAATTATATATATAAATATATAACTTCAATTATAATATAAGATAAAAATAGATCTTTATACAATAATATATAATAATAATAAATATACAATTAAATATATAATAATTATAAAATATACAATTAAATATATAATAATAAATATATAAATAATACTTCTTACTCTAATATAAATACTATAAAAATAATAATTATAAAATAATAAACCTATTTAGTTAGGTTTAAACACTTTTTAAATTAAGGAGGATTAATTATATCACAAACAACATAATGTTATTTTCTTATGTCTTAAAAAAGATTTAAAATTTTTATTTACTAAAAAATTATATTTTTAATTTTAGGTTTATTTAATAAAGTATATAATTTTAATTTAGTAATATAAATTATACTACTTACAAGATGTGTAAGATTTGTTCTCTATGATGAATATCATTACTTAAAGCAAAATTTACTAATAAGTAAAATTTATTTTTATTATTTAAATTTCTCATTATAAATAAGTTATAATTTCAGAAGAGATTTTTATTAAATATAACTTTTTATCTGGTTATCATTAGAATCGTATAAAATACATTTACAATATCTAATTTGATAATTTTTAGTTAAATAATTATAAATATATTTAAGATACTTCATATTGATAACAGAAATAAAATAAAAACTATATTTTCTTGTATTTCATTTGTAATAGAATCTTATGGTATTCATAATATTAAATTAAATACTAATAAATATAATAATATATTAGATCTATTAACACTCATATTCTAAGACAAACAATTCAAGGATCAACATAATCTAACTAATATTCCTCCAAAAAAAAATAAGACTATTTTATAATTAAACATTATATTATAAAGTTCTATATAAAAATCTTATATTTAAATTTCTATTTAAAAGTTTTTTTTTTGTATAAAATTAGTTTTAAAAATATAAAAAATGATAGTTCAAAAATAAAGTTTACATTTAAAAGAGTTAGTAAATATTGCATGAGCATATATAATATAACAAATTAAAAAAATTGTTTAAATAAGAGTAAGAATTTAATTTTGGTTCCGATTGAACGTTATTCAGTAGTTTAAGACATGCGAATCGTTTTTTCCGAAAGTTTTTTAAAAAATAAAAAATATTAGGGGAAAAGGTGTAAAGGTGAGGATAGTAAATAAGATACCCTATAGTCTCCGTAAATAGGAGATATTTCTTTATATTTAATAAAGAAAATAATAAGCTTTAATTATCCAAAAGGAATTTTTCTGCTATAGGATTCGATTTATGTTGATTAGGTAGTTGGTGGGGTAAAGGCCTACCAAGCCGACAATCGATAGTTAAGCTTGACAGAGCCACTGGCCACATTGGGAATGAAATCTCCCAAGTAGTATAACACTACCAGCAGTCAAGAATATTAGTCAATGCTCGCAAGAGTGAACTAGCTAACTGAAATCAATAAAATATTGATAACGTAAGGGGAAATAATGATGGTACCTTACTATAAGTGTCGTCCAAATCTGGTGCCAGAAGACTCGGTAAGGCCAGAGACGCGAACGTTAATCGTCTTAATCAGGCGTAAAGGGTGTGTAGGCAGCTTTGACATTATCAATTTTCAATTAGCACAATATAAAATTAATAAAACTTTTAACATTTTTTTAATTAATTAAATTATTAATTAAGAAATGTTTAATAAAAAAAAAAGAATTATTAATTTAATATAAAGGAAGAATGATAACAATTAAAGCTAGAATCAAATAGAGGTTATATTAAAGAATGCTTGGAGTAGGGCTGATATCCTTAGATACCAGGTAGAATATTAAGAGCGAAGGCTTTTTTCCATTGATGATTGACGCTGAGACACGAAGGGGAGGAAAGGAAATAGGATTAGATACCCAAAATACCCCTCCCTGTCAACGATGAATGGTGGTTACTAGTTATAATAATTAGTGGCGATGTTAACACGATAACCATTCCGCCTTGTGAGTACGACTGCAAAGTTAAAAACAAAAAAATTAGTCGGTTTCGAAGCAAACGAAGTGAAGCATGTTATTTAATACGATAATCCGCGTATAATCTTACCAGGACTTGCATACAAACTTTTATATTTAGTAATAAATAAAAAAAGGAGTGTATTTATAACAATAAAACACTTAAGTACAGGTGTTGCATGGCTGTCTTCAGTCCGTATCGTGAGAAGTGAGGTTAATTCCGCTAACGGACGCAATCCCTATTGTTAATTCATTGTATATAAAATACTTCATACTTAGCAATTAATGGTTCTGATATAGTACCATTTGGGGCTAAGACAAGTCGTTATGGCCCTAATGTCCTGGGCTATAGACGTGCCACAAAAACTTTTACAAAGTGATGCGAGACTGTTCTCTGCTTTTGTATTTTTTTATTAATTTTTATTTTAGGTATACTATTTGATTTTTAAATATATTAATAGAGTTAAAATACATTAGAATTTACACCTTTTTATAATTGGGTAATATGAGAAATAAGGAAGAGCTAATCATTAAAGAAAGTTAATTTATTAAAATATTAGTCGGATTGTCGTCTGAAATTCGGTGACATGAAGAAGGAATTTCGAGTAATCGTTGATCATTAGGCGCAACGGTGAAATTTGCATTCGTGATGAACTAACTGTCTGTCGCTGGGAAGAAGCTTATATTGATGGAAATATGACGAAGTTATTTTTTTTTCATAGTTATACACCCATTTTACATTGATTTTCTTTGTTTAATGACTTTAAGTTTGGTGTAGTTTACCTTGATTATTTATTTAATCCTTGAGTAAGTAAACAGCTATGTCAATATAATTAGTTGGACTTAATTCATTTAAGTAACATCTCAAAAGTCATAGCAAGGTAGCCGTACTGGAAAGTGCTGCTGGAAAATAAAAATTTAAAATCCCCCTCAATTTAATATTTATATACTGAACATTCAGTTTTTATTTCTATTTTTTTTTTTTTTTATTTTAAAAGAGATCAATATTAAATTTATTATCTTATTTCTTAATATAAAAATATAATAATAAAAGAGAACTAGAGGAATTAGCTGAGTGGTTTAGCAGTTATTTTACACATAACAGAGAGAGTTTCGATTACTCTATTCCTTAATTTAATTAATTTTATCTTTTTTTTTCCCTTAAATTTTTTATTTTTTTTTAGATTATTTAAATTAATTTAATTCTAAATTATTAACTATAAAAATTTAATTAATATTAATGATAAATAAATTATTTATTATAATTTATATAAATATAAAACAAATAAAAAATAAAAATACAAAATAAAGAATAAATAATTATAATAAATAATAAATTATTAATGTAATAATTCATATAGCGAGTATGCCGAAATTGGTAGCCGGGTAAATCTTAGGAATTTATGGTTTTAGAATCGTAAGAGTTCAAGTCTCTTTACTCGTAAAATACAATTTATAACATTATATTAATTCAAAGATAAATATGAGTTAGATACTACCTTAACATACTAAAGAAAATAATTTTTAATGGAATAAATTATTGCTTTAAATTAACTTATTTTTTTTATTTTTATTCAAAAAAATTATTATCCTTATAAATATACCCAATACTGATTTGAAAATATTGGTGATTATAGTAATGATAATATATTTATTTCAATTTATAAAACGCTTATTAAATTGGATGAATTTAAGTTACCACTTAGAAAGAAAATTAGTTTATCATTTAAAAATGAAAATAAGGAATACTTCTTACATAGACCATTGGATATTAAACCAAATATAACATTAAATGATTATTTAGATTTAATTAAACCTAATATTAATCAATTTTATATTAATTCTAAAGGAGACTCTTATCCTAGTAATATTCAAGATTATAAAATTATAGGTATAAAAATTTATTATGATATCAGAGATTTACAGAAAAACAGAACTACTGATTTATTTAAACCTGGTCATATTTCCAAAAGAAGTTTACATACTAAGGTTAACAACAACAAATTAAGCTTTAAACCTATAAATAAAACTAATAATACTAAACCTAATAATTTCGCAACTATGGATTTAGAAACTATGGAATTCAGAGGCTTTCAGATACCAATTGCTATAAGTTTTACTTATTCAAGTTATAATAAGATAAAAACAATTTTTAAAATTATTGATAGTAGCTTATTTCAAAGTATTAAAGAATTGGATATTAAATTGGATGAAACATTAGCTACACCAAATATTGATATAGATAATCTAGAACAAGAAATAGAAAAATCAATAGATAATGGCTATATTATTGATAAAGCAGTAAACCAATTATTTATTGATTTTTATACTGAATTATCCTTGTTAAAAAGAAAAGATTGGATAATATTTACTCATAATTTAGGAAGCTTCGATGGTTATTTTATTTATAAAACATTATTTGAAGTACCTGATATTGATATTGATAATATTGAAACAATTGTAGATAATAGAAATAAATTCATTACAATTAATGCAGAAATATTAAATATTAATCTAGTTTGAAAAGATTCAATTAGAATATTTCCAGTATCATTAAATGAACTGTGTAAAGTATTTAAAGTGGATGGTAAATTTATGGAATATAATAAAGATTTTAATAACTTAAACTTATTTAAAAATAATGATTTATTAAATCAATTCCAAAAATATGCTGAACAGGATTCTATTTGTTTATTTGAAGCATTAATGAAAGCACAAACCATTTATATTAAGAAATATGATATTGATATCACTACTATCCTAAGCACTAGTACATTATCTATGAAAATATTTAGAACTAAATTTTTAGATACTAATATACCAACTTTATCATTAAATCAAGATAGAATTATTAGAGAATCATATTTTGGTGGAGCTACGGATTATTATAAATTATATGGTGAAAACCTTTATTATTATGATGTTAATTCTTTATATCCTTATGCAATGTGTAATGATATTCCATTGAAATTTGAAAAAACTACTGATTCTGGTAATTTAAATGATGTATTTGGCTTTCTAGAAGTTAATGTTTATTGTCCTAACACAGTAAAAACACCTTTTTTACCGGTTAAATTTAATAATCAAACAATTTACCCCCATGGTAAATGATCAGGTACATACTTTTCAGAAGAATTGAAACAAGCAGTTAAATTTGGATATGAATTTGAAGTTATAAAAATACATCATTTTTCAAAAGCTCAAATATTCTCAGATAAAATAACAATTAGTATGAATAACTTTAAAACACTAGTTAACAATGAATACATTGCAGCTAATATTAATATAATTTCAGATTCTAATTATAAAATTTGATCTAAAAAAAATAGTAACAAAGCTAATTAAAGTACTTAAAGATTATTCAATATTATAAATAATAATAATAATCTATAAGTTAGAGAGAGCCTATCATTATTATTATTTACTTTAATCCCCATTCTCCACTTCCATCTCTAGCACCAAATTCACTAAAAAAGTTTATAATATATCATCTTAAGATGTATACTTATTAACCACCAACCAACCAACCAATCCCCACTCCATCATCTCACACATTCCCTATAAAAATAGTGTTTTATATTATGTAAATTTTATTATAAAAACCTAAAATTATTATTAAATAAAATTAATATCAATCGGAATAGAGGTGATTCGAACACCTAAGGGTTTTATCCCGAACAATTAGCAATCGTCTTATCTTACCAATGAAAACTATTCCTTATTATATATATTTAAAATATTTATTGTTACTTTTATTTTTATTTAAAAAAGATTTTTATAATTTAATTAATAATTATAAGTAATTTATTTAAATTTATATATTTTTATTTAATAATATAAACTTATAAAATTATAATATAAAATATAAACTTATATATCTATTTATAGAATAAAATAGAATATAAAATAAAATTATTATAGAGATGAATGATTTTTAATTAAAAAATTTATATAAAAAATAAATTATAAATAATTTTTAATTATAAAATTTATATAAAAAAAATTAATTAAAAAAATAATCCTATATTAATTTAAAGAATTGAATTATATAATTATTCAAATTATAAATTTAGTAAATTAAATTAATAATTATTATAATATAATATTAATTTTTTTTTATTAAATAAAGTCTTTTTAATATAACACATAAATTTTTTAATTTATAATAATTTTATTCTGTAAAGAATATGATTTAAAATTAAATGTTTCAAATAAATTTAATTAATACAATACTAAAATTTATTTAGTTTTTTTAAAAGGGGATTTTATTTTCTTATGATTTAGTCTATAATTTTTTCTTTTTTTATAGAATAATTCATTTATTTAATTTTTTTATTAAATATAAAAATAAAAATAATTTATAATTAAAATTAATGTAAATAAATAGCATCTTTAATGTAAGAAATAACTAATAATACAAATACATAAGATTGGATTATAGATACAGCTACTTCTAATCCACATAGTGCTAAAAAGAAAGCAAAAGGAATTAAAGTAAAGATAGCTATAATTATACTACTATTAAACATTTGATATAAGAAAGTAGATAATATTTTTAATAAAGAATGTCCAGCTACCATATTAGCAAATAATCTTATACCTAAAGATAAAGCTCTAGCTAAATAAGATACTGTTTCAATTAATACTAATAAAGGAACTAAAGCTAAAGGAGTACCAGAAGGTACAAAATAAGAAAAGAAATGTATTTTATGTATTGATAAACCTAAAATAGTTACACCTATTAAAATAGTAAATGATAAACCAATAGTTACTATTATAGATGTAGTTACTGTATATGAATAAGGTATATTCCCTACTAAATTAGCTATTAAGATAAAAAAGAATAAAGAATAAATAAAAGGTAAATATATTTCTTTACCTAATTGTTCTCTAACCATTGTATTTATAGTTGTAAATATACTTTCTAAAGCTATTGATCATTTAGATGGTACTATTTTAGAGTTATTATTACCTAAATAATGTAAACCTGTAATTAATGTTAACACTATTATTGAATATAATCCTAAATTAGTTAAAGCAAAATGACTATTATTTAAAATTGGAGCTTCTATACTTATTAAATTTGTTACTTCAAATTGTTCTAAAGGTGAATTAATTAATGATGAAATATAAGAATTTATTAACATTACTTGTTATTATAGTTTTTTTGTTTCTTAATTTTGGATTCAATTACTGAATCACTATGACTTATTATTTTTAATTATGTCTTATTATATTTATTAAAGTGTTTTTTTTCTTAAAATTAGAAAATCTCTTTTAGATGTATAATATTTTTATTAAATTATTAATAATAAGTTATTATTATTTAAAAATTTATAATATAAATATTATAAATATCAGTATTTAATTAAAAATTTAAATATAAAAATAATAATAAAATAATTTATATTATTAATAATTAATAATAATTTTATCTTTTAGAAGGAGAAAAATACAAATTAACTATTTTATATTAATTATTTATATTAGAATAATTAAAATTCTTTAATTAAAGAATAATAAATATTAAATATATAAATAATAATTAATAAATAATAAATTAACTATTATTTTTTTAATATAAAATTATATTAATTTTATGTGTGTATAAAAGAAGTATAAGTAGTTAATAGAATGAGTTGTGGTGTAATTGGCAACACGAAACCTTTTGGTGGCTTTAACATCAGTTCAAATCTGATCAACTCAGTTTTTATTTAATAAAATTAAATTTTAATTAATAATTAAAAGAATAATTATAATTAATTTTATTAAATTATTATATTAATAGGAGGCAGAACTTGAGTGGCTAAGTGTCCCCCTTTTAAGAGGAAAATTCTGGTTCGAGTCCAGATGCCTTCAATATAAATAAAAATAATATAATTATAAATATAATTATAAAAAAAAATTAAAAATTTTAAATTTAAATATAAATATATATATAATATATATATAATATATAATATATTTTAAAATAAAATAAATCCCCATAAAAATAAAATTAACAGTTTACTATATATATTATTATAAATTCTAATCCTTTTAATACATTATTATATTAAAAATTAAAATTTAATAAAAAACTCTATCTACTGGATACTGACAGAGTTAAAAAAATTAAATTAATAATTTTTTTTTGAGTAAAGTTAAAATAATAAATAATTTAAATTATTTATTATTTAGGGAGGTAATAGGATCTTTTTTACTTTTTTTCTCTACATTATTAGAAACTAGTAAAAGAAGGAATTAATGAACTTATTTTTTTAATTTTATTAATTCTATTCTAAGCAACTAAATTATAAATTTTATATTTATAAAATGACAATTCAATTTTAAAAATAAACTATAAAATTAGTTCATATATTAAAAATAATCTAATAAAATTGAATTTAACTTTAGTATCAAATATTAAAAAAAAAAATATAAATGCAAATAATAAATAGAAATCAATTTCAATCTTTTCCTTATCATTTAGTAGATCCTTCTCCTTGGCCTATATTAGTTAGTTTTTCTTTATTAAATTTAACAATAGGAGCTGTAATGTATATGCAAGGTTTTGCTTATGGTAATTATATTTTAAGTTTAGGATTTAGTTTAACAGCTTTTTCTATGGTATTATGATTTAGAGATATAATAACAGAAGGTACTTATTTAGGGAATCATACAACACAAGTACAAAAAGGATTAACTTTAGGTGTAATATTATTTATTATAAGTGAATTATTTGCTTTTTTAAGTGTATTCTGAGCTTTCTTCCATTCTAGTTTATCACCGACAGTAGAAATAGGAGGAGTATGACCACCACAAGGGATAACACCTTTAGATCCTTTTGCAATTCCTTTATTAAATACAATATTATTATTATCTTCAGGTGCTTTTGTAACTTATGGACATCATGCTTTAATACAAGGAGATAGAAGAGGAGCAATATTAGGAACTTTATTAACAATAATATTAGCTATATTATTTACTGGATTACAATATTATGAATATTCAGAAGCTGGATTTACAATAACAGATTCAGTATATGGTACAGTATTTTATGCATCAACAGGATTACATGGAATACATGTAATAGTAGGAACTTTATTTATTTTAGTAGGATTTATAAGAATAGTAAATTATCACTTAACAGATACACATCATCAAGGTCATGAAGCAGGAATATTATATTGACATTTTGTAGATGTAGTTTGACTTTTTTTATTTATAGCAGTATATTACTGGGGTGGAAATTAACCAAATTTGAAATAAGTTATATAAAAGGGAGAATAATAAATAGATATAAAATAATATTATTTTCTCTATCAAATTTTATACAACAGATTTCAATAAAATTCTATCTTTTCTTATTATTATATAATAATAAAATTAAAAATAGTATTATTATACTTTATATTACTTATTATATTCTAATTATTTTTATTACTCTAACTTCAGATTCTTTAAATTCTTATTCATTATATTTTTTCATTGTTAATGATAATAATAGTTTATCTTTATATGAAGATATATTTTGAAATAATGAATTAGTTAATAATAATCTTAATATTAATAATAATTTAAATATTGATTTTATAAATAATCTTTCTTCTGAAGCTAATTCTTCTAAAAGTTTATTATCTACAAATTATCTAAGAGGTGAAGGTGGATCTAATAATCCAACTCCTTCTAATAATAATGATATAAATATTATAGGAACTTCTTCTTTAAATGAAAATACTAATAATACTAATTCTGATAATACTAATAATAATTTAAATAATCAAAATAATAATAATAATAATAATATAGAAAATAATAATAGTAATAATAAGATAGAAAATAATAATACAGTAAATACTGTTACTACTAATGAAATTCTAAATTTTAATAGAAATTCTTATAGAAGATCAGATTTTGTTTATGGTTGATCTTTATATGATGAACCTGGAAATATAGCTTATATGCCTATATATTTTACTCCTGATTTAAAACAAGGTTTTATTACAGATAATGGTGATTTCTTTATTCCAACTAATGCTTATGGAAAATTTGGTGAACATTTAGTTTATAAAGATATTCATGGTAATATTATACCTGATAGATTTACCAAAGTAAATTTTAGACCTAATCCCTTTAATGGTGTAGTTTATGGTCCTCCATCTAGTCATAAAACCTCTCCTAATTAATTTTACTTTTAATTAGTATTTACTTAATAATAATAATAGAAAATATTAATAATTCTAATAATACTAATAATAATTTAAATAATAAATTAAAATATAACTATATATTATAAAATAATATTTAGATTAATATATCCCCCTTACTCTTGATTAATTTATTATTTATAAAAATAATATTTAGATTAATATATCCCCCTAACTCTTAATTTATTTTGTTATTTATAAAATAAAATTACTTAAATTAAATATTTATTATTTCTTATTATTATTATATAAATTTAATTAAATTAAATTAATTTAAATTAAATTAAATTAAATAAAATAAAATTAAATATATATAATAGAAGGAATAAATAAATTATTTTTTATATAATTTAAATTAATAAATTATTATATATATTTTAAACTAATAAATTATAAATTAAATTAGTATCTAATAGTCAAATTAGTTAATTTTAGTTATAGAAAGAAACTTGTATTATAATTTTATTTTAATAATTATTTGAATATAAATATAATTTTAAAGATTAAATTAATTAAAAAATTCTCCTCAAATGACTTTAAATCTTTTAATAAAAATACTGCTTTTCTTAATGATTATAATATTTTTATATTTATGAATGCATTCTTATTCTTTATATTCTCTATTTATTTATTAGGATTTTCAAATATTTAAGTAGAATTAGAATTATTTCTTATTACTTTATTTTTGTTATACTTTATTTAAATCTTTTTACCTGATATAATTGAATTAGTTTATCGCTAACTTGATACCCGTATTTTTAATACCTTAAAAAAATAAGTTCTATTTATTATATTACCTTTAAATTCATCTTTCATTAAATCAATATCACCACCAATTAATTTACTATCAAAAGGTTTATCTACAAATAATGAGTCTGTATCTGTATAGTAAATAGTTATATTAGGATCGATTTTAAATTTAATATAATTAAAATGAGGATTAATTTGTGTTAATAATTTTAGCCATAATATTATTTAAAGATATAATAAAGTCGGAGGCCTTAACTTTACAAATATTATTTTATGAAAAAGAATCAGGATCTTTGAAAAAATTATCATAATCATCACTATTATTACTTCCAGTAGGTAAATTATTATTACTTAACTCTTTTTTTGTTTGTAATGGTGTAACTGTTTTAGATGAACTAGCACTAACAGAAGCCTCAGATCATTCTTTTTCAATTAGATTACTTTTTGATTCTAAAGGTGATTTAAATCTATACTCTATTTTATTTTTATTTTGTTTTTGTTTTTAAAAGATTGTAGAACTTTTTCTTCTAATTCATCTCTAATCATATTATTGTTATTATTGTTATTATTATTATCACTATCATCACTAATAAGTCCTAATGCAATTAGTATTCAATTTATAGATGGTTTAGGTAAATAATCTCAACCTAAATATACACCTAAATATACATTTATAATTAATCCAGTTATAATAAGATATTTGTTTGTATTATCCTCATCTTTAGTAACATTATTTATGTAATCTTTTCTTAATGATTTATATACTTTTTCTTTATTATCAACAAATGAGATTTTATTCTTTAAATGAAGATAAAATAGTTTTATCTTCTTTAGAAAATATTTTTCCATTGAATGATAAATAAGTTTTGATATTATTTCAAAGTGAAAAAATAAATAAATGATTCAAATAAATCTATTATTGATCAATATCAAGTTACAATCTTTGTAAATTCTCATATATCTACCATAGATACTCCAAATATAGTTAACTAATAAAAGATTAGTTATTCTTCATAAAAATAAAATTAATCTTGATCTTCTAATTAATCTTAAACTAGTAATAATTAATCTTATAAAGTTATGAATTAATCTTAAACTAGTAAATCATACAATTAAACCTTTTATGTTTTCATAAATAGTTTTTTTGTTGATGGTGTGTTTTGAATTAATTAAAATAAAATAAAATAATTTAATTATTTAATCTAATTTTTGTTAAATTGATTATTCTATTAAAAATTAAATAAAATATAGAATAGATTATTAATCTTTCATTAAAATAATATATTATTATTTATTATTAAGTTTTATTATAGTTACTAATAATTAGTTATTTACTATTAATTTTTATTATAATTATAATTATTTTTATTAATTACTAATTTAAATTAAGAAAGGCAGAGAAAAAAAATTTAATATTAAAATAAAGACATAAAAGACATAAAAGACATAAAAAAACAAAAAATACTTTTGTTTATATTTAATAATATAAAATATTAACTATTTTAATATTTCTTTTCATAAATAAACACAAGGATATACTTTTTTTATCTAAATTTAAATATTTAGTATAATAATTTATACTAAAATAACTATCTATTTTAACATAAAATTAAAAAGTAATATAAATTCTATTTAATAAAGAAAATATTCTTCTGTAAATAATCTTATAATGAATATGAACATTAAAATATAATAATAAATAATTATATTAAATTTAATACTATTAAACTAATTTTTATACTATTAAACTAATCTTTATTATATATTTATATAATCATATTTTTATATAACAATATATTTAAATATTATAATTTATATTTGAATAAATTATAATAAATAGTATAGTATAAAAAGTAAATATATTTTAATTATTTTTATTTTAATCATTTTCATTCTATTCTTTATTATATTCAATTAAAAAATAATTCTTAGATTAGAATAATAATCCAAACTATTAAAAAATAATTCTTAGAATAGAATAAGAATCCAAATTATAAGAAAATAATTCTTAGAATAAAATAATAATCCAAATTATAATAAAATAAATTAAAGTGAGTATTGCCGAAAACTGGAATTGAACCAATATTTAAGTCTTACAAGGAATTCGTTTTAGCCAATTAAACTATTCCGGCTATAAAAATAATAGAATATTAGATTATTTAATGAAAATAAATAAAAAATATAAATAAATTTATATTATAAATATACCAATTTTATGTGTGTTACTATTAAATTACCCCGGAATGAAATCGAATCACTGTCTCTCCAGCTTCAATGGAGCGCTTTAACCATTAAGCAACCGAGGTTCTTATATATTTAGTTTTATTTATTTTTAATTTTATTTTTATATTATTATATTTTTTTATTTGGAGAAAGATAGACTCGAACTATCATATTTGTAGTGCAAGTACAACTGATTACCAATTATCAGATTTCCCCTTATTTAGTTATTTTTTATATTTATTAATTTAATTGTTATTTATTTGTATTTTTATTATTTAGTGTAGTGTAATAATCAATATTTTTAATAATAAATTATATTTTATAAAAATATATAAATTAGACTATATTATATTATATTCTTTTATAGATGATATTAAATTGAATATTTAAAGATAAAATTATTAATTTAAATTTAAATATATTTTAATATTAATATTCTTATTAATTTAATTTTAAATATATTTTAATATTAATATTCTTATTATTTAACATTCTATTTTTATTTCTTATTTTAGTAATATATTTATTTTTTATAAAATTATTTATTGCAATAATAATCTTTATATATAATAAAAAAAATAAAAATATAAAAATTAAAACTATAAATAAACATACTTATTAAATTATTTTATTAGATCTCTTCTAATAATGAGAGAAAGAAGATAAAAATATTAAATAATTATCTTAATTAAAATTTTAAATAAGATACATATCTGTTATGTAATTATGGGGATTTCCCATAATTATTTATATACACTAATGAATATAAAATAATAATTTTAAAAAAGAAAGTTTTATTATTATAAATATTAATTTTTTATTAAATAGTTAATATTTATAGATGAAATAGCATTTGATCAAATAAACACAACAATAATAATACTACATTTAATTTTAAGTAATAATTTTGGTATTTAGATTTTAGTTCTATTATTATAGCTAATTTAGGGTATTTATTTTTTAAATTAAATTTATTTATTAGGTGTTCTCCAAATAAAGATAAAATAATATTAATTATACACGATAATATTACTAAATTCAAGATTAATAGATTAAAACTTATAATTTGGAATAATTGAAAACTAATTGAAGTAATAGTATTGTCTTCTAAAGGACTAAAAATAGTTATGTTTTTATACATATTTTTATATTATATATAGTTATTCTTAGCTAAAATGAAATCTTTAATTTATTATCTATTTAATAATAAATTAAATAAATTAAAATTCAATATCTTATTATTTTTTATAATTATGATCTTTTTATGTATCTTATTCGTAAATAGATATACTAAGAGGTATTTATCAATTATTCTAATTATTTTTAAAATAATTAAAATCTTTATAATATATATAAATTCATATAAATAAAATTATACACACTATATTCTTTATAATAATATAAATAATTTAATTATATATTTAAGAGTAACAGTAATAATTTAGTTAATATCTATTAATTCAAAAAAAATAAATTTATATTAAAACCAAAATAATTTAATATAAAAAATACTATAATAAATATTTATCTATTAATTAAAATAGAATGACTATTTATTCTATTAAAAAAAAAATAGAAATATTAAAACTATTTAAATTAGAATTTTTAACATAAAAAATATTATTATTAAAAAAATTGATTTAAGTTAAATTTAATATAAAGTTTAAATTATGTGTGGAATTTAAATTAAAAAACTAGTAAAGGAATTTTTTAGTTTTTTTGAATTATTTGAATTAGTTGTATTATTAATATTTTTCTTTGTATTATACAATTATTATTCTTTATATTAATTATATAAAAATATTAATTAAAAGGAAATAATATTTAATAAAAATTAAATAATTATATGAAAAAAAAATATATGCTATTACTATACTAAATATAATTAAATATTTAAAAATAAATAAAAAAAATATGCATATTAAAGAGTAATGATTTTTATGAGTATTTTAATATTAATAGTGGCTATAGCCCTACCATTAATAAACAGAAATTTAACTTCAATTTTATATGCGAGAATAACTTCTATATTATTTATTTATGCCGGAGCATTAGCTTTTAATGCTTTTTATATTCAGTCAATTGGATCAGGTATAGGTGTATATAGTGGATTATTCCAAATAACTCAAATATCACAATTATTTGATAGCTTTATATGCTTAATAGGATCCCTAATTATAGTATCTTGACCTTTATTAATAAATACAAGTATAAATCTAGGGAGTAATAGATATGAAGTAAATATCAATAATATGATATCTAATTATCCTACTAAATATTCTTTAATAGTTTTAATGTCTACTTTAGGAGCTACTTTATTAATTTCTTCTTCAGATTTAATTTCATTATATTTAAGTATAGAATTACAATCTTTTGGAGTATATATTTTATCTTCTTTATATAGAAATTCAAAATCAGCAATATCAGCAGGATTAAAATATTTTTTAATAGGAGGATTAGCTTCTTGTATAATATTATTAGGTTGTGGTATTACTTATACATTTACAGGTTTAACACAATTAGAATCAATATATAGTATAGTATCAGTTTCTAATAATTTAAGTATAACTTTAGGATTAAGTTTAGGTATAATATTAATTTTTATAGGATTTTTATTAAAAATAGCAGCAGCACCTTTACATAATTGAGCTCCAGATGTATATGATAATAGTCCAACAATAGTAACTATTTGATTAACAATAATGCCAAAAATATCAATATTAATTTTATTATTAGAAATTCATAGTCAAATAGGAATAGTAGAAAATACAAATTTATTATTAATGAATAATATAACAACAATAATAAATACAGTAAGTGAAAATACTAGTTATTTATTAACAAATTTATTATTAATAATATCTTTATTTTCATTAATATTAGGAACAGTAGTAGGTTTAGCTCAATCAAAAATAAAAAGATTATTAGCTTATAGTACAATATCTCATCTAGGATTTATATTATTAGCTTTAGCTATAAATACTGAACAATCAATAGAATCATTTTTATTTTATATTATACAATATTCTATTACTAATTTAAATACTTTCTTAATTATTATTGCTTTTGGATTAGTTATTCATAATACAATAACTGGTGAACTTAAAAACATACAAATAGAAAAAGTAACAGGAGCTGAATATGATATAAATTATATCTCTGAATTAAAAGGTCAATTTTTTACAAATCCTTTATTAAGTTTAAGTTTAGCTATTTGTTTATTTTCTATGGCTGGTATTCCACCATTAATAGGTTTCTTTTCAAAACAATTTGTTTTATATTCTGCATTACAAAATGGTTATTATTTTATGTCAATAGTAGCTATAATTGTAAGTATTATAAGTGCTTCTTATTATTTAAAAATAATTAGAGTATTACATACTGAAGAAGAATCTAATGCTATTACAATTAAAAGTATTAATTCAGAAGAAGAAAATACTATAATAAATAGTTATCATAGTTTCTTAATATCTAGTTTAACTTTATCTATTTTATTATTCATTTTAAAACCTACAATTATATTAAACAGTACAACATTACTTACATTATCTTTATTTAATTATTAATGAATACTTTAGCAATTTTATTTATATTTGTTCCTATTTTAGCTTTTATTTTATTAGCTGTAAATATTTTATTAGCTGTTCATAGACCAGATGAATCAAAAGTTTCAGCTTATGAATGTGGATTTACTCCTGTGCATGGACAAACTAGATCTAACTTTCAAATTCATTTTTATGTTGTAGCTATGTTATTTTTAGTATTTGATTTAGAAATTTTATTATTATTTCCAATAGCAGTTACTTTATATCAAGTTACTACTTTTGGTTTCTCAATTGCAATTATATTTTTTATGATTTTAACTATTGGTTTTGTATTAGAAATTGGTTCAGGAGCTATTGCTCTAACTGATTAATTTCTTTATATTCTAATTTTAATTTTATCCCCTCAAATATTTTATGTTTTATATATTATATTTTTTATATATTATGATTTATATATTAATATTAAATATATTAGGTTTTATATATTATATTTATATATATTATGTTTATATTAGTAATTATATTTTTATTAATAAAAAATCTCTAAGTACTAGTATAATTTTTTTAATAAATATAAAATTAATTCTAATAATAATAATTTTAATATTAAATAATAATACTATAACAAATTAAAAATTAAAAATAAAACTAAAACTGTACCAGGTATTATTAAAACATAATTTGATAGTTTACTAATAATTTTTTTAATTGTATTTAATTCTATTAATTTAATAATAAAAATTATTATTTTATCAAATTTAAAAAATAAAACTATGAAATACTTTTAATTTAATATAAAATCTAAATTCTTGTAAATATAATATAGATACCTTAGATCTTATGTTAATATTAAATTAGAATTACAAAATAATTCTTAAATATAAAAGAGAGTATATTTCTACTCAGTAATCATAATTAAACATAAAATAAAAAATATGCTTAATTATTGACCCTCTATTTTAATTAAAAAGCCAAATTTTTCAGGTACTAATACTTAAAATAGAGTTCTTATTTGGTTAGAACCAAAATTCGTAACTGAAATATTTCTTTTTTTTGTTCCTCTCAATATACTACCAGTAAGGATTAGTTTAAAAACCTGGTATAAAGCTTCAGTCGTTCTATAAACACTCATAAAGTGAATAAGAGACCGGCCATTATCCACATGATAGCATACACTGCCTCAAGAACTGATCCTATAATAATTTTTGATTCTTGAGATGTAATTTACAACCTAATAATTTAATAATTTAATACTATTGTAATTAGTACTTATTTTAAATTTTATATTTACTTAATATTTTATTTTTATATTTACTTAATATTTTATTTTTTAAAATAAATTTTCAATGATTACTAACTATTACTTTCGTTTCTTATTTTATTTTTATCTAAATTTGAAATAATGAAACAATTTTTTATAGATATTATTGCATTTACAACTATATTATCTAGTGTATTAGTTATAACATCTAAAAATCCAGTAGTAGCAGTAATCTTTTTAGTATCTACTTTTGTTAATGCAGCCGGATATTTAATATTAATGGGAGTTGGTTTCATCGGGATATCATATATAATAGTATACGTTGGAGCCATAACTGTTTTATTCTTATTTGTTATAATGATGATTAATATTAAATTAACAGATATATTAGAAACAGGTTCACAATATACTAAAAATTTACCTTTAGCTTTAGCAATAGGTTCTTTATTTATATATGAATTATTTAGTATTATGCCCTTTAGTTTTAATAATGTTTCAGGGATATTTGGTTTATTAGATATATTCACTAATTTAAATGCTTTCTTATTAAATTCAGAAATATCTAATTTATTAACTGTTAATACTACATTTAATCCTACTATAGCTGATACTACAATTCAAAATTTCACACAAATAGAAGCTATTGGTCAAAGTTTATATACTTATGGTAGTGTTTGATTAATAATTTGTGCTGTAATTTTATTATTATCTATGGTAGCTCCTATATTTATAGCTAGAAATTCTAGTAAACAACATTAATTATTCTAAATAGAAATTTAATACACTATTAAAAAATAATTAATTTTATATTTTCTAATCTCTAACTATTAATTATATACAATTAAATTATATCCTACTTTTTATTATACTAATGTAATTCTAAAATTTGAATTTAAAACAAAAATAAAATATTATAATACCTTACAAACAATAAGTACAATTATTAAACTATTTAATTATTAAATTACATAATTTTTTTTTTTCCGTTCCTTTTTATATCAATTATCCTTAACTTCACATATGTATATCTATATTAAATACGCAAAGTTTAGACTATTTCTTCAAAATAGAAGATTTTACTTTGTTAATAGTCACTATTTAGGTTTAAATCCTTCGATTTTCTTAGGAATTTATAATAGTGTACTTTTTTATTATATAACATTTAGTTTCATAACTTTTATTATATGATTATGAATATTATATATGGTAAGAAAAGGGTATTTTGGTTTAAAATTGAAAGATCATTTATTAAAATATATTAGAAATAGTAATTTATTAAGTATGATACTTATAGTATCTTCAATAATAATATTAATTTTATTATATAAACATGCTATGGATAATACTATTCATTTAGCTGGACCACAATTAGATTATATTATACATTATAAAAGTGTATATATAAGAGGTTTAGAACTTCTTTCAAAAAATTATGATAATTTTATTGCTTATGGAGTAGGTGTAAAATTAGCTAGTACTTATATTAGACATTATCATAATCAAGATTCCTTTTTTTATGAATTTTCATTAGATTGTGGACCTAAAGTTTTTATAGAAGCTGTAAAAGAAGATATGGCTACAATTGGAATTAATCCTGCTACACAAAATGCTCAAGCTGCTTTAATTAGAATTAAAGATGTTGAGAATAATTTAGAATTTCTTAAAGGTATGGTACCTAAAAGTTATAAAGATTATGATATCAGTAGAATGACTGATTTTGAACATTTAACTTCAATAATAAGTGGTGATGCTCCTGATGTACTTGATTGTCCTTTAGAATATGGAGATTATTATAATAATTTTTCAGTATTTACATCAAAATTTTTAGATATTATAACTAGTGATTTTTTTTTAAACTTTATTTCTATCTCTTTAATTAGTTTATTTGTATATTTTATTTATTATTTAATTAAAAAAATAATTAATAAAATAAAAAATTAAATTTAAATAAAGTAAATATACTGATTCTAAATAATAAATATCTATTTCTATTAAAACAATATAAGCTATATTTATATATACATTATTAATTTTATTTATATTCTTATTTTTATACTTTATTTTTCATTTAAAGTATTTTTATTTTCCAAATTATATTACCTGTTTTCATTTTTAAATTGAAATACAGTTATTTTTTATTAAAATAATTATTACAATGAATTATTTTATTTTAATCTTATTCATTTTCTATTATTAATTTTAATAATTTTAAAGAAAATTATTAACAAATTTTATTTTTATTACTATAAAATACTTTATTTATTAATGAAAAATTTTCATTTTTAAGTTTAAGTTTTATAATAGTTTTATTTAATAAAGATCCCCATCAATTATAAATATTTATATATTTTTTTAAAATTTAATATATTTTTTATAAATTTAAGCTTATAATTATTAATAAATATTTTTATAATATAAAAGAATAGACGAGTATAGTTAAGTTGGTATAACATCTACCTTCCAAGTAGAGATGATCAGTTCAAATCTGATTACTCGTATAAATATTATTAGTCTTTTTTATTTTTATTTTTTTACTTAGACCATAAATTATTATTATATAATCATTTTTTATTAATAACTAATTTTATTTAAAATATTTTATTTTTATTTTATAGTTTTTATGTGTTATCTTTTTTAAATATTTATTGTTTTTATTATAAGGATATAAAATAAGTTAAAACATAACACTTTCAATTCTAATATTAATATTAATATGTTTATTAAAAATATAAAAATAATAATTATAATTTATATTCTATATAATTAAAAATAAGAATATAGAGAATAGAATCATTATTAAGTAATAATTTAACTAGAATTAACTAAATTTAAATATTCTAATAATTTATAAAATAAAATAATAGATAATTAATATTTTTTAATTTTAATACAGAGAATAAAATATCTTTCTATTATAAACTTAAAAATAATTCTATTATATAGAAAATTAAATAAATATAATAAATATTTTATATTAAATATTATTTCTTAATTATTCTTAATTTATTATAAACAAGAATAATTAATTATAATTATTATAAAAAAATATAATAATTATAAAATTAAAATATACAAAGTTAATATATATTTATATTAATATTATTAATTAAAATATACAAAGTTAATATATAATTATATTTATAATAATAATTTTAATTAGATTCTTTTTTATTTTACTAAATTATTTTTATTTTAATTTTAATTTTTTTTATATTCTTATCTTTTTATATACGAGCCCTTCCAGATTCGAACTGGGACCTTCCTAAATGACAATTAGGTACTCTACCAATTAAGCTAAGGGCTCTTAATTTTTATATTTTATTTAAATAAAGAAGATTATAAATATTCTTTTAATAGAATTTATTTATTATTAGTAGTTTAAGTTATAAAAATAAATATAAATTTAAATATAATTTAACTTTAATAATATTAATAATTATTAAAAAAAATAAAAACATATACTATATATTATTTATAGAAAGTATTAATAATAAACTAATTTAATTATATAAACAGAATATATTAATATTTATTTTTATTATTTTTATGTTATTTTTTAATTTATTTTAGTACAAATAAATTATAATTCTATACTAAAATAATATTATACAAGTATAAAATTATTAACTATAAAAAAATAATTTTATTATAAATAGAATTTATAATTATAATATATAATCTTTATATAGAAATAAAATTTTACAATATTTATTTATAGGTATATTTCTTATATAGTCTGTACCAGATTCGAACTGGCTCTAGCTACTTGAAGGGTAGCTGTACCACCATTATACTAACAGACCTTACTTTTATTAAATTAATTATTATATTAAATAATTTTTAATCATTTATTCTTTTATAGTAAAAAATTAAAATGAATAAAATAAAAAAGATTAAAATATAAAAAAATATAAGAACAAAAATAAAAATGTAAGGGAAGGGGATTAATATTTAAATTAGAATTTAAATTATAATACCCAAAATAATTTGTTATTTTAAAATAAAATTTATAGCGGTTCAGGAATCGAACCCGCCTAATAGTGCATGAGACTATTGTGCTACCTTTACACTTAGCCGCTTTGTGGAACATTATCTTTGAAAAAGGACTACGAACAAAGAGACTCGAACTCTTAAGGGATAACTCCCACTTCTGCTTAAAAGAAGATTGTTTACCAAATTTCAACATGTTCGCTATTCTTATTTCTACTTTAGTCTCTTTTAAACTTAAAATTTTTAATCTAGTCTATTTTAAAGAAAATAATTATTTATTTTATTAATTCTTTAAAAGTTAGTAAATATTTATTAATTATTTTAAGAATTAGTAATTATTTATTTTATTAATTCTTTTATAGGTAGTAATTATTTTTAAACTATTACTTTTTTAAATAAGGATTAATTATTTCTTATTTATTTAAAGATATGAATTTGTATTATTATTATTATTTTTAATTTTTATTTTTTATTATTTTTCATATCTTAAAAATATAAGATATATAATACAAATTTGTTTTAATATAATAATATAAAAATAAAATACTTATTAAATAATTTTTAATAAAATTTAATAATAATTAAATTAATAAAACTTAAATTATATTAACATAATTTATAAAATATAAAATAAATAATAGGATAGGTATCAAGAGGAATTGAACCTCTGAAAAAAGTATTAACAGTACCCCGCATTAACCACTCTGCCATGACACCTTATTTTTATTTCTTATCTTTTATTTTTAAGAATAATATTTTTATTATTTAAATTATAACTATACTAATTTAAATATTAATTCAAAATGAAGATATGGTAGGCGCGATTCGAACACGCTATCTCTCCTACCCAAAAGGAGCGACGGACCAATTTGTCTTCTACCATTATTATCTATTATTATTTAGTATATTTTTTATTATTATATAGTGTACTATTTACTATTATTTAATATTGAGCAGTAAAGGAATCGAACCTTTTACGGTATAAAACCAATTCTTTTACAGAGAACCACCATTACCAATCGGATCACCTGCCCTTATTTTTATATTACTTTATATTACTTATAATAAAGTATTTTAATAATCAATTATTTAGAATAAACTATATATTATTAATCTCTTTTATAGAGAGAATATTTTCATTTTATTTTTATTTTAATTTTTGTTAAACTTTTTTTTAAATTATATATAAATAACAATTATTATTAAGAATATAAAACTAGTAATAAATATGTTCATATTCCTATAAATATAAAATAATTTTTGTATTTCAAAAAAAAAACCTAATATAAAATATTATTTTTTTAGTCTCATTAGGCTAAAAAAAAAACTCTATCAGCTGGATACTGATAAAGTAAAAAAAAAACTAAATTAATAATTTTTTATTTATTTATATATAATTATATATTATATATTATATATTAAAGGGGATCATTATAATAAATTATTATTATATTTTTTTATATTTTAATTCTTTATCTTTTTTAGTATCGAAAGGATCATTTTTTTTTCAATAAGATCACTTACTTGACCGCTAGTAGAATTTGAATTGTATTTTTCCTGTAATTTTTCTATCTCAGATTGTAATATGTTAATTTAACTCATTTTCATTCCATATTCAGTTTCAATTTTTTGTTTATCTTCTGTTGATAGATTCTCAAGAAATTTTTTTAATGAAGTAGGATTAGTTTTATTTACTCGATCCTCAAGACCTATTCTAGATAAGACATTTTTTATTTGTTCTTCTAAACCTGTACTAGTAATAACTTTTTTCATTCCTGGTACAAAGTATGTTTCTTTCCCTTCTTTTTCAAGAAGTTCGTCTAATTCATGACATAATGCATAACCCATACCAGTACCCACTGTAACTTTACTCATACTTTTTATACCATTTAATGTAATTCTAATTATAGTAGAAAAAGAATCCAATGGGCTATTTCTAACAGAAAACTTACCGGAGCATAAATTATATATATATTGTTTAATAACATAAAAAGTATATATTAATCTATATAAAATATATAGTATAGAAATAAAAAATATTATATAAAATAATATTCTTTCTAATTTTAAACCTAAGCCACTTATGATAACAAACATACAGATTCCACCTATAAATTTAAATATTTTAATATAAATATTATTATCTAATTTAGAAATATGAGGAGGTACAGAATCTAAGTTCCAAGTGAATTTAATGGCTGATCATATTTTAGATTTTAAATTTTTATTTTCCATAATACTTTTTTGTTTTGTTTTTTTATTTGATTCTAATATAAAGTAACTGAACAATACGAAAAAATTTTTTTTTTAGATGTTTGATGATTCTACACAAGAAGCTTGTAAAGCTATGGATATCACACCTGAAAATAATAAAACTGAATAAAACATGATAAGTTCTATAGCAATGTAGGATATGATACCCAATCCATAAATAATCAATTTCTTTTAATATCTGTTTCAAACTTACGGATAGGGAGAATCGAACTCCTTCCTAATGTCTGGCTGAACATTTATTAATACCAATTAAATATATCCATTCTTATGGAATGGGGATCTACTTAATAATTAAAAATCTGTTGGATCTTAAAAAAATGATTCTATCCACTACTATCACTTCCAGAATCTGAATCTTCACTTAGTTCTTTGTTTATTTTTAAAGGTGTAACAGTTTTAGATGATGAAGGTGTACTTGATGAAGGTGAACTTGATTCTGTTTATTATCGAGAAACTTTATCAGTTTCTAATTCAACTTGAGATTTTGATCTAGGATTAGTAGCTTCTCCTAGATTACTTTTATAAACCTTTTCTTTACCTTTTTCTAATCTTGATTTTTCTTTAATAAGTTCAAGAACTTGTCTTTCTAATTCTTCTCTATTTGATTGATTATTATTATTATTATTACTATCATCATCACCATTATTTCGTAGTCCTAATAATCAAAATATTCAATTTATAGAAGGTTTAGGTAAATAATCTCAACCTAAATAAATTCCTAATGCAAATGCAGTAGCTATTCCAGCAATAATTAAATATTTGTGAATATTATCCACATCTTTAGTAACATTCAATTTTTAATATTTATCTCTAAGAGATTGAAATAGTTCTTCTTCTTCTTTTTCCTTTTTATCTGTGAATGATATCTTATCTTTAACTGTTGATATTATATTTTTATTTTCTTCTTTTTGTATGTTAAAAAAAGATAAATGATTTTTAAATTTATCTCAAAGAAGATAGATAATATTTAGTTATAAATTCTTAACTTTTGGTATTCAATTTAGTTTTAATAAATTAAAAAAGAGGTCAGATAAAAATTAAATTTTATTATCTTTTTTATTCTTCAAAATTATTTAAATTAAATACAAAAAGATAAACTATATAAGATTTATTTTTAAGTAAATAAGGGGGATTAATTATTAATAAAGATTAATTATTTTTGGTTAATTATATAAAAAATTATTATTGTAATTTTTTTTTATATTATTATTAATTATTAATTTTATATTTAATATTATAATGTAGAATATTCGATTTAATAATTATTAGTTAGAAATATATAAAAAATTTTTTTTTTATTAAGAAAATTATTAATAATATTACAATATGAAAATATTAGGTTTATAATCTTAATAACTATAATTTTATTGTTATCTCATAAGAGTTTATATTTTACCTAATTCTACTGACTTCTGCTAATTCTATACTCATACTCTCATGGTTCAATATAGCCATAATATCAATAATCAGGTGGTTCTGTTGGTAAAGTACCATCCGCATTTCTTTCACTTTCTAATATTGCTTCTCGTTTTTCTTCTGGGTATGAATTTATTCAAGTTTCAAATAGTTCATGAGGTTCTCGTGCTCGTCTAAATGCATTATTTTCTAGATTGTTATTATTTTCATTTTCAATTATAGGAATTTGAGTTTCATTTTCAATTATAGGAATTTGAGTTTCATTTTCAATTATAGGAGTTTGAGTTTCATTTTGATTAGATGTTTCATTTATTGTTTGATTAGATGCTTCATTTACAGTTTGATTAGATGTTTCAGTTATAGTTTGATTAGATGTTTCAGTTATAGTTAAATCAGTCATAGCTGATTCTAAAACATCTTCATTTAGATTAGATATATTACTTTCGATTGGACTATTTTGTACATAAATATCCATATCTGAACTCATATAAATATCCTCTTGTCTTATTATTTGATTATCTATATTTAATGTAGAAGATAATTTATAAATAGAATTAATAGAATTTATAGAATCAGTAGAATTAATAAAATTAATAGAACTAATAGAATCGAAAAGATAATTATTTTCATAATAATTAAATAATATATTAAAAAAAGTAGCTAAAACTTCAAAATCCAAACAATATAAATTATTATATGAAATATTAATTAAAAATTTAAAAATGAATATTGATTTAATTAATAAAGTGCATTTAAATAAAAATAAGTAATATTTATTTATATCTAGTAAATGAGTTATTATTGAATAAAATTTAAATTTTATATATGTATATATACTTTTAGGTATTATATTATTTATGAAAAAAAGGATTAGTTTCATTTGAATTTAATAATGTTGTACTGTTTAATATAATTGTAGAGTTTAAATTTTATTTGAAAATGTTGCAATATCTAATAATGTATTTTCTATTAATCCAATAAATGGAACAATTAATATAAATCAAGAAAAATAAAATGCTGTAGCTAATTGACCTATTTCTAAATAAGGTGATTCTGGATGTTGAGATCCTATTCACATTAATATAACGAAATTTACAATAAAGAATCATTGAGCTAATTTCATAGCTGGTCTAAATTGACTACCTCTAATTCTTGATACATCAGTTAAAGGTAATATTAATAATATTAATAATGAACCAAACATAGCTACTACTCCTAATAATTTATTAGGTATAGATCTTAAAATAGCATAAAAAGGTAATAAATATCATTCAGGCACAATAGATGATGGTGTGCTCATAGGGTTAGCTGGTATATAATTATCACTATGACCTAATAAATTAGGATAGAAGAATACTATTACAGATAAAGCTAAAAAGAATAAGAAAATAGTAACTAAATCTTTGAATGTAAAATAAGGATGCATTGGTACTCTATCTCCATTAGAATTTATACCATTTGGATTATTTGAACCATGAACATGTAATGCCATTAAATGAGCTACAACTAAAGCTGCTAATACAAAAGGTAATAAATAATGTAAAGAAAAAAATCTATTTAATGTTGCATTACTTACACTAAATCCACCTCAAATTAATTCAACTAAATCTTGTCCAAAAACTGGTACAGCACTTAATAAATTAGTAATTACTGTAGCACCTCATAAACTCATTTGTCCATAAGGTAATACATAACCTAAGAAAGCTATAGCCATCATTAAAATTAATATTATTACTCCTATAGATCAAAGTAAAATTCTAGGTGATTTATATGAACTATAATATAAACCTCTAGCTATATGTGCATAAACAAAAATAAAAAAGAAAGAAGCAACATTAGCATGTGTATATCTAACTGCTCAACCTGAATTTACATCTCTCATTATATGTTCTACACTATTAAAAGCAAAATCTACATGAGGTTGATAATGCATTGCTAAAAATACACCTGTTAATATTTGTAAAATTAAACAAGTACCTAATAAAGATCCAAAATTTCATAAATAAGAAATATTTGTGGGTTGTGGTGAATCTACTATATATGAATTTACTAATCTTAGTAAAACATTCGTTTTTAATAATCTCATTGTTAGTTTATTTTTTTTTTTTTTTTATATTTGAAGTAGCTTTCTTATTTTATTTAGAATTTATCTTTTTTTTTTTATTAATTGAAAGCTAATTCAAATTTGCTAAACTCAGTAATTAATAATTAACTACTTTATTAGCCCTATATTGTTAGGGTATATGATATAGGAACAGTTAGTTCCTTAAATATAAAAAGAATACTCATCTCTTTTGAAGGAGGAACCTAAATTTTAATTCTTTCAATTTTGAATTAAAATAAAATATACTTATATAATAAAATAAGAAGCAATTTAAAAAGAGAAAATTTAACTATTGCTATACTAATCAAATATTTACTTTTTTAAATTAAATTTAAAAAAAGTTATTTTTTATCTTTAATGAATATAAATATAAATATCAATATATATATAAATATAATTTTAAATATTAAATATAAATATAAATATCAATATTAACATAAAATATAAATATAAATTTAATTATTAATATAAAATATAAATATAAATTTAATTATTTCTAATTTATATTTCTTACAATAGTAGTAAATTTTTATTGATTCTTTTTTTTATAGAAAGAAATTTAATAAATTTCTATCTAAGTAAAAAGTTATTTAAAATTTAATTTATAATATAATTTAATTATAAAAAATATTCTTAAATAAAAACACTGTGACTAATATTAAAACAATATTTATAATGATTAAAGATTTTAATTAATTCTTTTATAAAAATAAATTTTTATTATTTTAAATTTTAATTTTATTTCTTTTGTTATAAGCCCAAGAAGATTTGAACTTCTACAAATTTCTCATCAAGAAACCATTCTACCATTAAATTATAGGCTTTACTTTTTAAAAAACTTCTTTTATTATTATTATTAATTTATAAATATTAAAAATTATATCTTATATAATAAATAACAAAAAATTAGTAAATTAGTATTATTAAAATTAATTAGAATTATAAACAGATTTAAAATAATAAATAAAATTAGAATAATTAATAGAATTAGAAATTTGTAATTGAAATAATTAAAACTATTAAATATTTTTGTATAATAATTATTAATTTATATTAATTAGAATTTTATAAAATTATAAACTATTTATAATTTATTTATTAATAAATAATTAAGAAAAATTTATATAATAATATATATCTTTCCTTTTAATAATTATTTTTAATTTTTATATTTTTATATAAATTATAATATTTTAGAATAAATTATTAAAAAATATTATATTTATAATTTAATAATAATAGAAGTAACTCAAATCATATTTTAAATATTATTATATAAAAATATACTAAAATATAGTTAGATTATTAATATTAATTAAATTTTTATATTTAAATAATATTGCTATTCTTATTCTCATATTTAGTATAATTATTATTATTGAATAAAAATTTATATTTTTTTTTTAGTAATAATAAATATTAATTATATCCATATTTAAATATATATAACTCATATATTTTAAATAATAAGGGGGATTAATAATTAATATCTAATTATATACTAATTATTATATTTTTTATAATTTAAGAAGATATTTTTATTTTTTATATTTATATTTAAATTAATATTTATATTAATATTGATATTTAAATTAATATTGATAATTAAATTGATATTGATATTAATATTTATATTTTTTAATTATATTTATATTGATACTTATTTTAATAATTATAATAAAAAAAAATAAGATAAAAATAAATAAAATGAATAATTATATATTTATATAAATAAATATAAAAATAAATAAAAAATAGTTTACTTTATTTAAATAAAAAATAAATTATAAATTTCTTAAGAATAAATTACTAATTATAAATAAAAATAAAAATTTAATTAATAAGGAGCTATATCGAATGCAATTAAAATACTTGGTACTAAAATAATAAAAGCTACAGCTACTGGTAATAAATTTAATCAACATAATTCAATTAAAGCATCATATCTCATTCTAGGTAAAGTAGCTCTGAACCATACAAACATAAAACAAAAAATACATGTTTTTAAACCTAATATTATAGATTGTATATTTATATAAGATTCATTTACAAATAATTCAGGCATATGATATCCACCTAAAAATAATATTGCAGTTATTGTACTAAATAAAACAATTGAAGAATATTCAGCTAAAAAGAAAAAAACAAAAGGAACACTAGAATGTTCTGTAAAGAAACCAGCTACTAATTCAGATTCAGCTTCTTGAAGATCAAAAGGAGTTCTACTTGTTTCAGCTAAAATAGATATAAAATAAAATATAAATACAGGTAATAAAGGTACTATAAATCATATAGCTTGTTGATTTTCTATTATTGTTGTAAAATTAAATGATCCAGTTAATAATATTATTATTAATATTGCTGAACTTAATATTAATTCATAACTTATCATTGCTGCTGTACTTCTTAAACTACCTAAAAAAGCATATTTAGAATTAGCTGATCAACCAGCAAATAAAACTCCATATACTCCTAAAGAAGATAAAGCTAAAGTATATAATACTCCTAAAGGAAAATCAGAAATAGTTAACCCTTGACCAAAAGGAATTATTCCTCATCCTAATAAACTAAATATTAATGTAAATACAGGAGCTAAATAAAATAATACTTTATTAGATTGAGAAGGTATTACTGTTTCTTTAAGTATTAATTTTAAAGCATCACTAAAAGGTTGTAATATACCATAATAACCTGTAGTATTAGGTCCTACTCTTCGTTGATGAGCAGCTAATTGTTTTCTTTCTATTATAGTCATGAAAGCTACGCTTAATAAAATAGGTAATATTACTAATAAAACATCTAATAAACCTATTAATATATTTATTATTGTTAAATTTATATTATTTGTAATCATATTATGTTATGTGTTTTTTTTGGTTTTATTCTTATAATTATTTTTAGTATATCTTTTATATAAATTTAGATAATACTATTTATAACTATAGATTAAAAGTTATTTATTTAATAACTTTACAACCTAATTTCATTATAGGTAAAATTTATTATAATTAACTAATACAATCATTATTAATTGTAATTTTTAATTGTTAGTTAATTAAGATATTAAATCAAATTCATTTTAAGGTATTTTTTTTATTTTATTTATTTTTAATATTAAATAAAAACAAATTTTAAATAAATTTAAATAAATATAATTTGATTTAATTTAGTTTATTAAATTAAATATATATAATTTGATTTAATTTAATTTAATTTAATTTAATTTAGTTTAATAAATTATTTAATTAAAAAATTCTCTAATAAAAATAACTTTTTTATATTAAAATAATATTTTATTATTAATAAGAAAAACACTGTGACTATTCGATAAAAAAGATAATAATTCTTTAATTAAGTATACTATTATTTTTCATTTTAATTTAGGATTCTTATTATATTTATAATTTTAAAAATAAATATAAATATAAATTTAAGTTATTTATTCTCTTTTGGATTCGAACCAAAATTACCATTTTAGAAGAATGCTGTTCTACCATTAAACTAAGAGAATATTAAAAGTATCTATATTTTATATAAATATCTTATTCTTATTATTAATAGTATAATTTCCTTTTAAAAATAGAATAATTTAATAAATATAATTTATATCTTAATTTATATTTAATATTTATCTTTATATTTATTTCTATTATCTATATTTATATCTAGATTTCTATTTTTATTATTTATATTTATATCTATTTTTTATCTCTATATTTATATTTATCTCTATATTTATATATAATTTATATTTTTATATTATTTTTAGAAGAAGTAATTATTTTATTATTTTATTTTTTAAAGATTAAATTAATATTATTTTGTAATTATATAAAATTAGAATATTAGAATATTTAATTTTAATTTTATTTATATTGTTAAATATAAATTTATTGTTATAAATAATTTTATTTTTATTAATATTCTCTTTTTATATACTAACTTATATTATTATATTTCTGTAATTTAATTTACTTATTAATTAAATTTAATTATTAATTAAACTTAGTTTAATTTAAAGAGAATTATATTATATCTTAATATTATTATTTATAATTATAAAAGATTAATTATTTAAATAAATCATATTAAATTTTTATTTAATTTATCTTTTTCTAAATAAATATTTAGTATATTATAAATAATAGAAATTATTTTATAGAATAATATATATATATTATATAATTTAATATAATATTTTATAATTTAATATCATATAATATTATTTAATATAATATAATATAATATAATTTATAATATAATATAATTTAATATAATATTTTATAATTTAATATCATATATTATAATATAGAATTATATAAAATATAATATAAAATATAGAACATATAATATATAAAAATAATATAATATATATAATATATATATATAAAAAATATAATATATAATATATAATATTTAAAATAATATAATAAAAATATAGATAAAAATAACTATATTAATATTAGAATTAAAATTTAATTATTATAATAAGATAATTATATTATATAATAATATAAATTATAAATTTAAATGATTAGAGTTAAGAGGGAATTGAACCCTAAATAGGATAGACTTTGCAGGTCTACTACAGAACCATCTGTAAACTTAACCCTTTTTTTATAAAATAATTATTTATTAATAAATATATATTAATTTATATAGTAATTTATTATTAAATCTATATAAATTTAAATAGGAATTTATTATTAAATAAAAATAAATTTAAATACTTATTTTTATGTTCTAAAAGTAAAAAAATAATATTAAATATTATATAATAGGTAATTATAATTTAATTAGATTAAATTTAGAATTTAATTTATATAATAAAATTATAATAAAAAAAATATTAATAAATTTCCTTTTAAATATAATTAAATTTAAGAATAAAGAAAATTTACTATTAAAATTAAGCATCTTTAGTTAAATGGTTATAACTTCAATATTCGACATTGACATTATTGGTTCGAATCCAGTAGGATGTTTTTGTTATCTTTATATTTATATTTTTATTTTGTTTATTAGAAATTTATCATTTTCTTTTTAATTTATAAAAAATAATTTTATTTTATATATATTCTATATTTAATATTATTGAATATGATTAAAATTAGAATTAGAATTATAATTATAATAAATTAAATGTAGTTTTTATATTAAAATAAATAATACAAATAAGAACTTTAATTTTTTAAATTTTAATTATATTTATATTCTAATATTATATATTTTATATAAATAAATATTTTTTATTGGTATAAATAATTCACTATTGAATTAATTAAAAAAAATAAAATAAAATAAAATAAAGAAATATAAAATTAAAATTAGCATAAGTATATTATGAATCAATATTATTAAAAATTAGTATTAATGAATAAAAACTATTACTACCAAAAGAAATAACTAAAATATAAAGTTATAAGAAAATAAAATCTAATATTTATTATTAAGCTCATTATTAATTAAAAATAATTAAATAAAAATTAAATAAAACAAATTATTTAAATATTTGTTTTAATAAATGAAATTACTATTAAAGTTCAAATTTTATTTTTTTAATTAAATTTATGAAAAGAATTAATTAAAACTAATTATTTATTATTAATAAAAATAAATAAATATTAATATTCTACTTTAAAATATATGATACAGGAATTTAAATTTGTTAATTTTATATTAAGATTGAATTGAAAGGAATAATCTAAAGGTAAATAATAATAATTCTTTAATTAATAATAAATTTTATTTTTAGTATGGGGATTATACCTTATAATTTTTTATTTTATGTAAATTCATAAAATTTTAAATTATGAGTATAATAATAAGAATGCAATCATTAAAGAGAATAATCCTGTAGCTTCTGCTAAAGCGAATCCTAATATTGCGAAACTAAATAATTGTCCTCTTATTTGTGGATTTCTAGCTGTAGAAGCTATTAATGAAGAGAAAATTAAACCTATTCCGGCTCCGGCTCCAATTAAACCTGAGCAAGCTAAACCTGCTCCAATGTATTTTGCTGCTGCTAACATATTTAGTATTAAAGTATTAAAGTTTTGACAATGTCAATCTTATATTAACTTTAAAATTAATACACTCTTTTACGTTATTTATTTAATATACTTAATTTTATTTATTCTAATTATTATAGAAGTAAAACTAAATATATTATAGAAGTAAAACTAAATATATTATATCTCATGGAAAAAATTTATATTATTATTAATTAATTTATTATATCTTAAAGTAACTATAATTAATATGGCTGATTTAAATTTTTATTATAATAAAACTTTTACTAAGGTAGTTTGAATATAGATAATTTATTCGGAATTTTTAAAATTAAAATTATACTAATTATTTAATTTTTTTTACTTATAAAAATTAAATTAGGTTTAATATTTCCTATTTAAAATTTTGAATATATTTGATTTAGTACAAAATTAAAATTAAATATCTAACATTAGAAAAATTTAAATCCAAATATTATATATCTAAAAATGTTTATAGAACTAAATTTATAACAATAACTAATTTCTCAAAAGGTTTTGTAATAATTCAAGATAGAAAAATATTATTATAATAAAATATCTATACTAAAAGGGAAAAATAATATAACGAACAAAGTTTATAGATAAATACTAAACCTTTATTATATTATATTATATTATATTATATTATATTATATTATATTATATAAAAAAATATAATTTCTTTAAAATAGATATTTAAATGAATTATATTTTTTATTTCTTATTATTTTTTTATACCTCCTCTATGTATATTAGATTGAAAAAATTGAATATAATTTATCATTTATTTTTAAATTTCAAAGATTATATTAAAATTATTAATTTTATATTAGGGATTATTAATCCCAATTTTTTAAGTTATATTCTTTTTTCTTAAATTTGTTTTATAGATCTCTAAATTAATAATCTTAGCTATTGTATTTACATATGTATTTATAAACTACTTTTTTATTTTGAATACTTCTTTTTTATATATTAAAGTGTATATACCATACACAGTTTTGATAAAATAATAAATAAACATTCAAATTATTTGAATTAAAGCAAAGAAGAAAATTATATATTGAATAAATTTAGGTGCTAATAAGTAATTATTACTGATTGTCAATAAAAGACTTAGACCACCAATAACTCTAATTACTCTAATAAATATATTATTCTGAAATTTAATTAAGAAAGGAGGAGCTAATTCAAGACTTCATCCTATTACTATACCTTTATAAGTGGAGCTATTTTTAATTAATTTGCAGTATTTATTATTATTTAATGTTTCTCTTATTATTCTCATTTTTTATTTTTAAATATTAAAGTTCTGACAATGTCAATCTTATATTAATTTTAAAGTTAATACACTCTTTTAGAGTGTATATATATATAAATTATTCTTTTCTGGTACAGAGTATTTTTATAATAATAAATTATTCTAATTCATAGAATTTATTTTAGTATATTTTTAAAATTATTAAAAAAATAGTATTTAATATATTTACTATAATATCATTATTTATTTTATTTTCATTCATTTTTTTTTTTATTATTATTAAAAAAAAAAAAAGATTCATTAGTTTTAAATTAAAACTTGATTTGTTCCATCTTTAAATAAATAAATTCTAAAAGTGAAGGGGGATTTTAAATTTTTATATATTTAAATTTATTTATATTTAATATGATTATTTTTTGTTATTAAATATTTATTTTTATTTGGAGTTAAATTAGAATCTAAACCTACTATATCTGAGGACTTTAGATTTTTGTTTACTATAGATAAGTAAGAGATATTTTCTTTTATAGATTCTAATATTTTTTTTAAGCTACCATCCGCTTTAAATCTTATTTCTACAGTTTGAAAATCGTAAATTAATTTACTTAAAAAATTATGATCTAATTCAGTTATCTTTAATGTATTTAAACTACTTTTAGGATTATATATAGTATATTTTTTTAATAAATTTAATAAATTTAATCTATCTGTTTTATCCAAAATTTGTAATAATTTGGTTTTGTTATCGCATTCTCAAACATGTACTCTATTAAAGTGAGAATTATATATTTCAACTTTATGTTTTAAAATAAAGACTTTAAGGTCTGGTCAATAATATAATCGATTTTTAATTAGTGATGAATAAATATTTCTATATTTATTATTATTTTCTGTATCATTAATTTGATTTAATAAAAATTCTGTAATATTTACAATTCTTATCCCATTAAAAGTCCTTAAATAATTATCAAAATATAAATTATTTTCTTTAAAATATATATCATATAAAATATTTATATTTGGATCTGAATTATTAGTAATTAATTTGCTTAATAGATTTATAGCTTGTGGTGCAGTTCAACAATCATCTAATTTAATAAAGCTACCATAATAAAATTCTATATCTTTTCCTAGATAAACTCTAAATTCAGGAAGCCATAAACTATAACCGTTATTAAAATAAATTAAAGAATTTTTAGAATTGTCTTTAAAAGTATCTAAATCCCCTAGAAACTTTAATAGAAAACTATTATTAAAATCTTGGGATACAGCTTTATATACCAATAAGTATATATTTCTTTTATACTTTGAATAATTGATTCAATTATTAAGTCTATAATCTTCCAATAATTCAAATGATTCTCAAAAGCTGTTATACTTTAAATAAGCAGTTATATTATTATAAACTATATTATTAATATTAATTGCTTGTTGAACATTTCTATTTATGTGTATATTTGTATTATTCTCCATATGAGCATATAAATTATTTATTTTATCAATATTTATATTTGTAATTTTATTAATTTTATCTATATAAGAATTAAGATCATTAATTCTTTTAATTAACAAATTATTTAAATCATAAAAATTAGAATAATTAATTAAACCGTAAATAGTCATAAAGGTTAAAATTATTAATAATAATATGTAATGAGGCTTATTATTTATTATTTCTATTTCGTTATAATATATCTTACTCAAGTATAATATATTTATAAAGAATATTATTAAATTACAATAAATATTTATAAATTCATAAAAATCAATATTGAAATGATTTTTTAATATATAATTTATTTTTGTTATTATCATTAATGCTACAAAGCTGTAAAATAAATTTAATATTATATAAAAACAAAAAATATGTTTTATATATATTATTTTATATCTATTTTTTATAATGAAAGGTATAACTTTAAAAATAAGGTTAAATAATCTAACTATTATATTAAACTTTAAATAACAAAGATTTAATATGCTAAATATTATTAATATATTTTTAATATATAATTTTAATTGATCAGATATATCTAGTATAGAGATAATATTAGATGTGAATATTAAAGATAATAAAGATACTATTAATAAAGTAAATAAAGATAATTTGTTTTTAATAGTATAGCCCATGGGTAAAGATAAGGTACTATAATATATAATAGAGATAAATTTAAAAATATTTATAATTTTATAAATTATATATGAATTTACTAATCTTAGTAAAACATTCGTTTTTAATAATTTCATTGTAAGTTTATTTTTTTTTTTATTTTTTTTAATTTAAATTAGCTTTCTTATTTTATTTAGAATTTATCTTTTTATTAGTTGAAAGCTAATTTAAATTTGCTAAACTCAGTAATTAATAATTAACTACTTTATTAGCCCTATATTGTTAGGGTATATGATATAGGAATAGTTAGTTCCTTAAATATAAAAAGAATACTCATCTCTTTTGAAGGAGGAACCTAAATTTTAATTCTTTCAATTTTGAATTAAAATAAAATATACTTATATAATAAAATAAGAAGCAATTTAAAAAGAGAAAATTTAACTATTGTTGTAATAATTAATATTACTTTATTAATTTTAAATAATACAACTGTGGTAAATTTTTATTGATTCTTTTTTTTTATAAATAGAAATTTATCTAAATTTCTATTTAAAGATAAAGTTATTTAAAAATTAATTTATAATAAAGTTTAATTATAAAAAATATTTTTAAATAAAAACACTGTGACTAATATTAAAATTATTATTTTTTTTTGTTTAATTCTTTTAAAAATTTAAATATTTAAACTTTTTTAAATAAGTGGGTAGCATTGTAAATAAGTCAAATTATAAATAATATTACAGAAAATAAAATATTTCTTATTTAAATGTTTCTTTCTATTTTCCTGTTTTATTTTATAGGTATAATTTATATTTAAATTAATTATTTTATTTATCAAAATACTGATATTTCTATTTATATTATTATTAATTAAAAATAGTTATAGTTATTACTATTATAATTATAATTATATTATTAAAAAATAAAAAATATAAATATAGTATAAATATTTGGACAAAATAAAACAATCGAGTCTATTTAATAAATTAGTAATGCTAAACTAAATACTTCACAATATTTTCATTTGCATCCTATTTAGAAATGTTCTATTTCTTATAAAATCAGCTTAAAAATATTATAAATCTTATTTAAAATATACTGATGATAGTATCTAGGGGTTAGTTTCTTGCTTAATATACATTCAGCGCTTATCTATTATGTTTGTGGCTACCCAACTATGCATACTAATAAAAAAAAATAATTTTATTTTCAACAATTGGTACACTAGAGAAACACAGCCTATTGATCCTTTCGTACTAGAAGGTCTGCCCCTTTTTACTATTTATCCCTCCAGAAGATAGGGACCATACTGACTCACGTCGTATTAAACCCAACTCGCGTACCCTTTTAATCGGCGAACAGCCGAACCCTTCCAAGCTTCTTCCCCCGGAGGATAGGATGAGTCGACATCGAGGTGCCAAACAGCCGGGACAATGTGTACTCTCGCCGGCTATCAGCCTGTTATCCCTAGCGTAACTTTTATCGATTGATCCCCGTCTATTCCATATTATAGCGAGGGGTCACTATGCCCTACTTACGTATCTGTACGACTTCTAAGTCTTTCAGTTAAGCATGCTTTCCGCCATTACGCTCTCCATAACCTTTCACTGGTCAATTGATCTCCATTCAATTTCTAGCATACCTTATAAAAAAAAATAAAATTATAAAATGTAACTGTTTTAACAAAAAATTTTTTGTGTGTATATTCTAATTATTTAAAAAATAAATAGATATTTATAAAAATGAAATATTTGGATGTACTTTGCTACTTTATTAAAGACGACCGCCCCAGTCAAACTGCCAATTAGTCAACTCTCCCTTTTTTAAAAAATAAGGTGAACATTGATCCAAATTTAATTCGAAGGTTTTCCAATTTTTGTCTATCGACATCCCTAATTACTATTAATTAAATTTATAATCAATATGATAACTAACTACAGTAAAGCTGCATAGGGTCTTCCCGTCCCCCTGGAGGTAACCCGCATCTGCACGGGTAATTCAATTTCACTGAGCAAGTTGTAGAGACAGTGAGACCATCGTTACATTATTGATACAAGACCACATTTAATGGCCAATTTATTTTGCTACCTTTGGATCCTCATAGTTAAGACCGCTATTAACCAGACTTTCGATTAGTAACAGTTACCTATTACCTCTCTTATATTAATGGCATTGGGCAAATTTCATCCAGAATACTATGATATTAATCATTGCTCTGAATTGTGTTTTTAGTAAACAGTCGGGGCCTCCGATTTTATTATACCTTTAATTAAATAATATTATGGCTAAAATTATTATTAATGGTTCCTCTTATTGTCAAACTTATGAGGAGAACTTGCCGAGTTCCTTAACAACTTTTAGCTCTTCGCCTTAGTATACTCTACCTACGAACCTGTGTCGGTTTAGGGTACGGTAGTTTATATTTAAATACTATTTTAATTTAATAAAATTAGTAATAAAATATTACACTTATTTTTCCTGGTCCATTTCCATATGGACTTTCAGTGTTTAACTCATCAGTTAAAGCTTTCGCTTTAAACCTTAGAGGCCGCATTAACATAAAGAGGTTTAACCTTTCTTTACAACCCTTTCGTATTCGGCGAGAAGTATTATAACTTCTTTTTACGTTACTCATGTCAGCATTCTCTCTTCAGTTACCTCAAAACAATGAAACACTGTTTTTCATTAGTTAGACTGAATGTTCTACTACCTAGATTATGAATAAAAAAATAAAATTTTTAATATTATAATATTCATAATCAACAAGATATCGGTTGATCATTTAGACCCGTTAAATTTTCGGCGCAACAATCTAAGGGCTGCTACGTTGTTACAACGGTCATTAAAAGATAGCGACTACCAGGCTCACTTTACAGCTGCATTCAATGTGTTACTTCCTTAATTTCACTTAATAATCATTAGGGACCTTGATCCTTGTTCTCGGCTGTTTCCGTCTTGACTACCCAACTTAGCATGAGCAGTCTGAATATCTATCAACAATTTATGTAATTCCGAGTTTCGCTTCCATTGGTAAGATTTTCGAGGTCCCCGCAACCTAAACGCTTAATAATGTTGAAATTAATCAAATTATTATTAGTTGGGAATTACCGTGCTGTACCTCCATAAATTTTGAATAGATGTCATACTTAAATATGTTTCGTAGAAAACCAGCTATCACCAGTTCAGATTGGCATTTCACCGCTTTCCAAAACTCTTCGGAGAATTATGCAACATTCACCCGTTCGATCCATTATAATCTGGTCTTGGAAAGATCAACTGGCTTCGGGTCTAATAGAAGTAACTTATCCAACACTAATATTTAGTCAATAATCCACTTTTTAATTATTTAATTAATAAATAAATTATTAAAGGGGATTACCCTATTTTTAATTAATAAAAATATTTTAATAATAAATAATAATATTAAAAACTATTAGTCTAGTCGCTTTCGCTAGGGCTTTTAACCTTGCTACTCCCATTAACTTGCTGACCCATTATGCAAAAGGTACGCCGTCATTTTATAATAAAACTTCGACTGCTTATAGAATTACTAATTCAAGTCTATTTCACTTTGTTATACAACTTTCTTTTCAACTTTTCCTTTACAGTACTTTTCACTATCGCTAAATTTATAATACTTAGCCTTAGAGGATGGTACCCCTATATTCCGACAAGGTTTCTCTCATCGTACTTTTTATTCTTTTTTAGAAATAATTTTACAGGACTTTATACCTTCTTTGGATACATACTATTATGGTATATATTAGAATTTTTTTAATAAATTTAAAATAAATTAATTTAATTATTATTAAATTAAAATATAATTATTGTATTAAAAAAATTCTATTCAAATTACTTCCTTTTTAGGCTAATCCGATTTCACTCACCATTACTTTCGGAGTCTCGGTTGATTTCCTTTCCTTTCCCTAATACAATGTTTTGCTTCAGGAAGTGTATATAGTAAAGGTTTCCCTTAGGATCGCCATAATATTTTCTATTTAATATTTAATGAATACTATTAATATTCATTTTTACTAAATTTATGGCTTTTGGATTACTCCTCCTTTTTTTATAAATTTGCTAGTTATCCTTAATAATTCCTTTGAAATACTTTGATGTTTATTCTACATTTGTCATCGATACTTTTAAAGTATACATTTATTTTTGTACTATCTATTTTTATTCTTAATTCTTTATCAATAATTAAAAATATTTTATTGTTTCTTAGTTCATTTAATTTAAAGATTAAATTTTCAAAATTATATTCATTATATTCTCTTTCTATAATAAATATAGACACAATTAAATCCATATTTATATCTTTACTTATGTTACTATTAAATATAGCAAATGTTTTCATAATATTTTATTTATTTTATTTTTTTTTTTATTAAAAAGAGAATTTATTTTATAATTATAGCATTTTCTAAAATCTATAATTAAATTAATATTTATATATAATTATATATTATATATTAGGGGGATCATTATAATAATTATTATTATTATATTTATATTTTTTATTTTTATTTTTTTATTATTATTTTAAGAAAGATTATTATATTTTAATTATGTAAAAAATCTATAAATAATCCTATTAATGTTTATTTATAATCATTCAGATAAAATCTATACCATATTTATTTATTAATGTCTCAAATACTTCAATAGCATTTATTTTATTAATGTCATTAACAGCTATTTTTATCAATATTATTTAAATTAGTTAAATTAATATCATTAGTATCAACTCCTATTTCTTTAATTTCAATTTTTTTAATTTCAATTCCAATATTATCTTTTCAATTAATAATATTATTTTTAAGTTTTTCACTAATAATATTATTTTTAATAATATCAGTTTTACTGAGATATTTATAATTTACACTATTAGTATCTATTTTATAACTAACTACAGGTAAAGTAATTTCATATATTCATTCTTTAAATAATTCTTCTATAGGTATAGTATTTACATATTCATCTATATTATAATCTTCAATACTTATCATTTCATCTATATAATATATTTTTTCAGTATTTATATATTCAACTACAGTAATTATTTTACTTTTATGAACAAAATTAATTTTCTACACCAATATCTACTAAAGTAGTATTATTACTTTGATTAGTTATATCATTATCCATTATTATTTTTATAGTAAGAATAAAAATTTCATATATAAATTTAATATAAACTTTTTTAAAGAGTTTTTTAAAATAAAAGAATTAAATATTAAATATTGTTAAGTTACTTTAAATTAGAATCAAATTATAAAATATTATTTAAAAAATTAAATATGACACATATTTTAAATCACAATTATCTATTATATAGTATAATTTTTATTTCTATAGCAATCTTAGTATGATTTATTTATTTTAAATATAATTCAATTAATGATAATAAAAATATGGGATTATCAGAATCTGTTCAAAATTCTAGATATGGATTTTCTGATATTGATAGAATACCTAGTCCTGATCAAAATATGATTCCTTGTCCCTTAGAACCTGGGGATGGTGAAATACCTTTAGAAACTTTATTACAAGTTATATATAGCTATAATATATTAGAAATAATTTTATTTATTATTTTATTATTTATAATATTTAATAAATATATTTATAAAATTAATATTAATATTATTACAAAATTTTTATATAAGTATATGCCTAATAAATTTACACAATGAATTAAAAATATTCAAATTATAGTATAGAATATAATAATAAATTTACGAATATTATGTTTATAGTAGTTGGTTCTTTAATAATAATTTTTAAAATAACTAATACATATTTTAGTGCTGAATTATATTATAATATTGATGATTATATTTTAGTATATAACCACCTTAAAAATATTAAAAAAGGAGATATATTATTATTTTTAGGATTGAATCCAAATTGAAGAAACAAACAAAACTATTAATAAAATGAAAATATGATTAATTTTATTCTTTAAGAATATATATAATAAAATACCTAATTGAATAAAAATAATATTAAAAATTTTATTATTTTATATTTTTATAATTAGAATATTTGGAATACAGACTATTTTTGATATCTTCTTTAATTATACTAAATTATTTTGTATCATATCATGTTTATTTGTTATTTTATATGAATTATTTTTTATTGGTATGCTATTATTATTTAGTAGTGGTAAAATACAAATATCTGATTTATTACCTATTTTTATACAAAATAGATTAAATATTTATAAAGAATTAAGTTCTAATAGAGTTATAGTAAAAGATACTTTAGAATATATATATATTCATATTGGTATTTATTCTTTTATATTAGTATTAATACTTATTGTATTTTAATACAGAAAATAATTTACTTTATTAATATAAATTATTAATATTTATATTTATTAATTAATTCCCTTAAATTTTATAATTTGTTTCATCTTTAAATAAAAAACAAAATATAATATTTAAAAAGGGGGGTAATAGAGCAACCTTTAAATATTTATCCGCCTATTCATAGAACTAATAATATTTTATTTATATTTATTAGTTCTTTAATTAATATTTAGGGATTATTAATTTATTTTTTATTAATAAATTTATTTTTTAAATTTATTAAATTAATCTCTTTTTAAAGTAAAATAATAACAAATAAAAAATGAATAATTTTAATTACATATATATAACTATATTAGATAATATAGTTATATATATAAATCTTATTGATAATTTGTTTAATTTGTTTAATATATATGATTTAATATATTTATATTTTATTGAAATAATAATATTATATTTATATATTAATTTAAATTAAATAATAAATATCTTTAAATTTATCTCTATTATATATTATAGAATCTTATCATTACCTATGGGGTATACTATTAAAAATAAGTTATATTTATTTACTTTATTAATAGTATCTTTATTATCTTTAATATTAACTTCTAATATAATAAGTATTTTAAATATCTCTTATGAATTGAAGAATAATATTATAAGTATATTATTAACCTTTAGTATATTAAATATGTGTTATTTAAAGTTTAATATAATAGTTAGATTATTTAATTTTATCTTTAAAGTTATACCTTTTTATATAAAAAATAGATTAAATAAAGAATATATAAATTATGTATTTTGTATTTATACTAAATTAAATTTATTCTATAGCTTTGTATCATTAATGATAATAACAAAAATAAATTATATATTAATAACTCATTTTAATATTGATTATTATGAATATGTTAATATTTATAGTAATTTAATTATATTTATTCTAGGTATATTATATATAGATAATATATATTATATTAATATAGGAATTAATAATAATAAACCTCATTATATCTTTTTATTAATCATTTTAACATTTATAACTTTTTATGGTTTAATAAATTATTATAATTTTTATGATCTAGATAATTTATTAAGAGATAGAATTAATAGTATTAATTCTTATATAGATAAAATTAATAATATTACAAATATAAATATTAATAAATTAAATGATTTATATTTTTTTATGATTAATGAGAATATACAAGATAATAATAATACTCAATCTGATAATAATCATAATATAAATTCACAAAATAACGGTAATAATCAACAAAATAATACTAATAATAATAATAATAATAATAATGATAAGAATACAAATACACAAAGAAATATAAATATACAACAATCATCTAATAATAAAAATATAAATTCTGATATAGATGAGAATGATAATGAAGAAGAAGAAAGTTATTTTAGTGATGATAGTGTTAGTAGTGATGATAGTATTTATACTACGAATGAATATAATTAAAAAGAATATTATATTCATATAAGTAGATTAGGATATAAAGATAATCTTCTGAATACTATTAAACATAGAATAACTAAAAGTAATAATTGTTTTTGAGATAATTTTAATTATTTAGAAGGAAATAAAGAAAATAGATACATTAATGAATCTAAATATAAAGAATATATACATTTATTAGTTTATGAAGCTATTAAACAAGATTATAATAATAATAATTTATTATTAGATTATTTAAATAATTTAAATAAATTTAAGGATAATTGTAAACATTTGTTTATATATTTTAATAATACTTATAGTATATGAGTTCCTGAATATGAAAAAGACAAAAAACTTATAATAGTAGATAAAACAATAGATAAAGATAAAAATAATTTAGAAGATTCTAAAAATGATTTAGAAGATTTTGTAGATAATAAAAATAATAAAATAAGTATAGATAATTATAAAAGTTTTCTAAATTTATCAAAAAAGGATATTGAAGAAAATGATTATGAAAATAATAATAAAGATGAAAATATAGTTAAAAATGATTTTGAAATAATAGAAAAAATAAGTTATGGTAATTATATAGAATTAAAAAAATGTTGAACCTTAAATGATGCTATTGATAAATTAAAATTTAGAATAGATAATTATGAAAATGGTAATAATTAAAATATTTTATATAATATATTAATAAATAAACAAAAAGATTATAATTTTTATAAATATAAAATAATAGATAATACTATAATAGATACTATAAAATATTTATCTGATAAAATACAACATAAAATAGATTATGATTTATATAATAAAGATTTATTTTATAATAAAAATAATAATAAATTATGAGATAATAAAAATTATAATATTTTAAAAGTAGATAATAAATATTGAGAAATGTATGATAATAAAATATATTATTGAAATGAATATAAAGTTTATATTTTAAAACATAAATATAAAGATCTATATGATCATATTACTATAAATCTTTGTATATGGAAATGTGATAGTGATGTGAAATTATTACAATTAATTTACGATAATGATAGAAAGTCTTTATTTAAATTTATGGAAATTTATATTGAATATAATAATTTTACTAATTTACAATTTTATAATAAGAGTATAGATTATTATACTATAAATAATAAAATTATTTTAAAATTTAATAATGATTTAAATGATACAAAAAATAAATATTCTAAAGCATTAGATAATGGAGATTATAAATCTATAAAAAATATTAAATTACATGATTTAATAAAACTTGTAACAGACATGAATAGTAAAATGTCTTATATAGATATAGTAGAAAAAAATCTAAATCCTTAAATATAGTAGATTTAAATTATAATTTAAAAAGATATTTTAATGATAATTATTTAATAACTAAAAAAAATATGATGTAGAATTTCCTTATAATCCTAAAAAAGAAGATGATAATAAAAAATATTTAAATTCAAATATTATTAAAAAATACTTTAAATTATTAAAAGCAAAAAAACCCTTTATAATATGTAAATTTAAAACTTAATTTGTTTCATCTTTAAATAAATAAATTCTAAAATTTAAGGGGGATTTAATTAAAGGATATTTTTATAAATTTTTTTTAACTATGAATAAAAGTTATTATATTTATATAAATTATAAAAAATAATCCTAATATTATTAATATTGTATTTATTATAATATATGAATGCTGTAGTTGTGCTCTTAATCTGATAAAGCCACTTAATCTAGGAAATTTTTTTTCTAAAGATAAATTTTCAATAAAAAAATTTCCATAAAAAGAAAATAGTAAACTTACTACACAGGTTAGTATAAATATACTCGTTGAGATATTCATTATAAAACATAATTCTGTAAATGATAAAGTAGATAGAAATTCTTTAAATTCAGTTATCTTCTCTCAAAGAATAGTATTATCAATAAAATTTTTAATAATAGTATCACTACTATTTAAACTATTATCTAATTCTTCGGCTTTGTTAATAGCAGATTCAAATGCCTTAGAGAATTGATCATTATACTCTTCAAAAAGTTTTGTAATTTTTTCTTTATTTTGAGTTATATTTTCAGTACTCTTAACAAATTTTTCATGTAAACTTTTTATTTCATTAAGATTAAGTTTTAAATCATTTTGATATTCTAAAAGTTTAGTTTTTAATTCATTATTAACACATTTGTTAATATTATCGGATATATTGTTAATAGTAATATTCATGTTTTCAATCTCTTTAGAAAATTTAGCAGCTGTTGATTTATTGCTATATCCATCAAATCAAGATTGATAAGTTAGAACTGTAACACCTCCTGAAATAAATTTTCATAAATCATTAAATTTAATTTTCATTTTTGGTTTTTTTTTTGGTTTGTTTCTTAACTTTGGATTCAGTTATTGAATCACTATGACTTATTGTTTTAATTATGTCTTATTTATATATATAAAAATGTATTTTTTCTTAAAATTAGAAAATCTCTTTTATAGAGAGAATATTTTTATTTTATTTTAAAATTTGTAAAACTATTTCTTTTATATATAAATAACAATTACTATTAAAAATATAAAACTAGTAATAAATATATTCATATTCCTATAAATATAAAATAAATTATATTTTTCAAAAAAAACCTAATATAATAAATTGTTTTTTTTTTATAACAAATAAAGCGTTAGGACAATAAAATACTACTTTTTAATAATATTAAAAAAAAAACTCTATTAGCTGGATACTAATAAAGTAAAAAACTAATTTAATAATTTTTTATTTCTTTATATATAATATATATTATATATATTTTTTTTTGGGGGGGGTAATATAACACACAAAAAAAAACACATATACTTATAGGAACAGAAATATTATTTATATTTCTTAGTACTATAATTAATATAATTAATATTTAGGGATTATTAATTATTTTGTTATATAATTATTTATTTTTTAATTTTTTTTATATAAATCTCTTTTTATTTTTTTTTTTAGTAATTATAAAAATTAATAAAAATGGATAATATATTAAATTTAATTTATTATTATTTATCATACAATTTAATGTTTACTTTTATAATTTTATTATTATTAATTAGATTCTAAAAAATAAAAAATATAATAATAATTTATTATAATAATCCCTTTAATATATAATGATTATTTATCTATTTAAAATATTAAATTAATTATAGATTTTAGAGAATGCTATAATTAAAAATAAATTCTCTTTTTAATAAAAAAAAAATAATAATAATTATAAAAACATTTGCTGTATTTAATAGTAACTTAAGTAAAGATTCACAAATGGATTTAATTGTGTCTATATTTATTTTAGAAATAGATGATGAACGATTTGAAGATATATTCTATGAATTAAATGAATTAGGGAATAATAAAATATTTTTAATTAGTAATAAATTTAAATATAATTCAGATAATAGTAATTTTATTTCATTAAACTATAATGATTTTTTATTTCAAATGATATTATGTAAAAAAGATAAAGATCCAAAAAATATTTTTTATAGTATTTTTGATAATTCTATATTTAATAGAGGTAATTTAAAACCTTTATTTATATTTGATAAATTGATTTGAAGTAATATTGTATTTTTATTAAAAATGATTTTTATTAATATAAGTGGTGGAAGTATAACACATAGACATTTATTATCTACTACTCAATTTGATTTATTTACTTATTTAAATATTATATTTAAAAATGATATTAATAGATTAAAAAAATATATATATAAATTATATAAATTACCTTATAGTAAAGTAGATTATAATTATAAACATTTAATTAATCTTCTTAGAAATAAAAAAATTCTGATATTATTTTAAATGATACATCTGAAAGTATTATATTAAATAATATAAATTTAAATAAATATTTAAATATTATAAACGAATTAAAATTAAAAATATCTAATAAAGATATTAATATTAATGATATAGATATTAATATTAATAATATAGAAGAAATTAAATATTATTTAAATGAATATTTTCCTTATTTTATTTCAAATAATAGTGAAATTATAAATATTTTAGATAAAGTAAAATCTTTAATAATTAATAGTGATAATAATATCAATAAAGTTAATAATAATAATAATAATAATAAAAATAAATCTATTAATTTTAATAATCAAAAAAGAGAATATTCTACAAGTAGTAATAATTTAATTGATATAAATATCAATTATTCTATATATAATTATTTAAATTTACCTAATGATAAGATAATAAATCATAATGATATAAGAAAACCTGAAATAGATTGAGAATATAAAACAAATGAATATATAAATATTAAAGATTATTTTAATGTTGATTATCAAACTAAAATTAATTTATTAACTGAGTTTAAAATTATATTAGAAAGTAATAAAGTATATGCAGTTACTACTATATTTATTTCTTTAGAATATAAAAATATAATTAGTTTAAGTACTCAAATAATTATCACAGATAAAGTAAATATTAATGATTTAGAAGCATGATTATTAGGAGTATATGAATTAAATTTATTAAATTATAATAATATAATAGATAATGGTTATCTTATTTTAAAATATAGAAGGATATCAATAAATAAAGATATTTATCATTTAGTTAGTAATAAAAATAAAATAATTAATATACCTATAAAAAATATTAATAATAAATTAGGTATAGATAAAATTTTTACTATTAATAAATTATTTCCTAATTCAATAAATTTAAATGATTATGATATAAAAACTTATAAAAACTTAAATATTAATAATATTAATGGTGATTTATATCATTATAGAAAAGATATATTTATTTTAGTTAATGATATTAAAAATAATGATTTATTAATTAGAAATTGTTATGTATTTAAAAATATTTATTCATTATTTGAGAATAATCCATTAATAATTAATTATGAAGATAGATTTAATAATAATGATTCTTATTTTATAAGAAATATTAAGAATAAAACTTTAACTATTAATAAAGATAATAATAAAATTAT